CCCCGCGGATTTTCAATCAACCAGCGGTGATACAGAGCTAAAGGACTGTCCATGTGTACGTGTAGAATTTGCGATTTCATACCCTTTCCTTGAATGCGTTGCAAAGCCTCGATATGGGGTTCCTTCTGTTGAGAAACGAGAACATCTCGTTTCTTCTTTTTTCTTTTTGTTTTTTCTTCTAATTCTTCTAAACAAGGAATAGAAAGGTTCCGGTTGGTCATCACAGTAAATCTACGAAAAAGCCTTTTTGAATGGAAAAGTGGTGGTTTTTTGGTTTGATCTATTCTTATTAAACAGGCATAAGCTCCACTGGTATAAAGCCTTTGCATCAGTTCTTCATTGGAAAACACTTCTTCGTCTGAAAACAAAACGTCCGGATCCTCTTGGATTAGAAAGGAGTCCCAAACAAACCGTCTTCCACGAAAAAGCACTGGTTTATTAGAAGATTGACATTGCATTGATTGATATTGCAATGGATATTGCATTGGATATCCAGATTGACTTCTGAACGGTTCCAAAAACTCTTGAAATGATAGATTTTCCAAATCCAACCGTAGTTTTTTGATCTCTTCCCGATACTTCCTATACTCCGTCGTAACCCCCCTTTTTTCTAAGTTGAACTTCTTAGACTTATACTGGAGCATACGAAGATGATTTTCAAACTTTTGAACGAAAATCCGCCTTTCTTGAAACAATCTGACTTGCTCCGGCAATCCCAATTCATTGAATGTTTTTATCCGATCAAATCGATTACTGCGAAGAAAACTAAGACGCCAGATCCTAGGAGACGAAACCAATGATTCATCGAATTCTTCATCCTTTTGGAGTTGAGCATCTAGACCTATTTCATGAACTAGAGACGAAAACCCTGTTCGCATCGTATACTGATGATTTTTCGTTTTGCGCAGAGGATCGAATGGTGGGATTTGATTCTTATCAGACTTACCTCGATATATTCCTAACCACGGAAACTCCACCAGAAGACTTTCTAAAAGACTAGAAGCTAGATGGAAATCATGTTCAACGAGTCTATCGAGAGGAGTCCAATTCTCTTGATTTGGTTCCGATATCAGCAACCAAGAATCCCGAGCAGCTGATCCGGCCAAGCAACCCAAAATAGGAGGGAGTATAGTGAATTCCTTGATAGTTGTTTCGGCAATCGAAGGTTCTAAATACCATTTAGACAAATAATAAAAATTTTTTTTCCAAAAATCTTTTGCCATAGGTACAGGAGAAAATTTCGTTCTAAGTGTAGTTTGTAGAATAGCCTTTCCTATCTTATAGGGAAGTCTTTCATGATGTTTTAGAACGGATACAACACCCTGATTTATAGATCGTAAACCCCAAGTTTGCCTATAAAGAGACAATCGAATTGTATTCGTGTCTATAACGTATTTTTTTCGCAAACAACTAATTGCTACGGTTTCATTGACAAGTCCTGCCAGGTCTCGTGCCTTATAACCTATGGTTCTAGATCCAAAATCATCGAGGTAGAACAATTCTTTGTTCAAAAAAAATCTTTTCCTACGTAAAAGAATAGAAAATTCTTTTTCTCGTTGGGATACAAGAAGCATCCGAATATTGATGAATTGACCCAATCGATTTGGAGTCATTAGATTTGGATCGACTTTTCTAGGAATATGCGTCGAAGCAATAAAAACAATATTTCTTCTACTAGTAAAACTGTTCTCATCACAGCTATCCATATGGTCCAATAAGCGATGAAGCAACGCCTTCTTCTTGATGATGATATCCATCTTGATGATAGAAGTGCGAGTATTCCGTTCCAATACATGAATGTTTGGGATCCATATTATGCAAGGAGACATTATTTCTGCCATTGTCAAAGTCCGATGGAATTGAGAGAAAGTTTTCCCAAAGAACCATTCCAGATTGATTTTTATTAAAGGAATATAAAAGTCTGCTGCTAGACTTTGGACCAAATAGGATCGACCAGTTTCCTCAGGACCTATCAGTAAAATCCCCTTGGAAAGGGATGGTCCTAATAATAAAGGAGGAGTTTTTCTAGCTTTAGAAAATAGGTTTTGGTTAGATTTGGCAATCTTCTGATAAAAAGCGAAGAAGACCCATTTTTCTGCTAAACGATCAAACCTGTAATTCATTATATTTTTTTGCGAAATGTCAGATAAATATCGTAAGTACATAAACCCCGGCTCTTCCGTGGTTTGATAACCTTCGAAGATAGAATGCCTGTAGGTAAAATTCGATTCAAATTGAGAATTTTGAGAGAGTTCTTTTTCTGTTCTTAGAAGCAGAAGTAGATCAATTGTATCTTTCTTCTTCTCTTTATTATTATTATTATAATCATCTGATGATAATCTTGATGAAAAAAAAGATGGAATTTTCGAGTTTCCACCACTGGGCTTTGCGATTACGAAGTCGAATATTGTCACGGATCGATCGAATGCACGCGGATTCTTCTTGTGACTTATTAGTATGAAAAAATAAGTCATTCTAAGCCTCATCAACCAATACCATTCCCGGAGGTTTGACAAAAAGCAAACAATTTGATTTAGAATTCTAAAGGCGAACCAAAAAGTAAACCCCTCTTCATATTTATGTGCATCCAACTGCGTCCAAATTGGTTCATCCTTCTTAGCCAAAATAGTAAAATGAGAAAAATCATAATTATTAGATTTAGAAAAAACAGAATCATCATCACTAGTAGAACCGAAGATTTGTTTTGTCCAATCCCTTATTTCCTCCGGGTACTCAAAGCTATTAGAAGTATCAATAGCAGCCAAATAAGGAACAACACAAGTACTTCTTTCGAAGATTGGTTTGACTAAATCCAGTATTACCGAATCGATTGGTTCTACCCAATCCGGTTTTTCCAAAGAATCCTTCGGGTACTCGCTATATCTTTTTATTTCCATCCACCATTGTCGTAGCAAAGCTGGATCCGAATGTAGTCCGAACTCGAGAAAATTCAACTGTATCAGTAAAGAAATCCAGTTGAAGAAAACAACGAAAAAATACGGAAAAAAGAAAAACACAAGGACGAACCACAAGAGAATGATCCAAGACTCCCCGTCCTTCCTTGCTAATCGCAAGAGTTTCCATATCGACTTTTTCTTGATGAGTTCTTCGATCACGAGCTCCCCGTGAGAAACTAACCAAGGAACCAACTCATTCAGAGGCGGATGAAGTCGAATCCTTCTCCAATTCCGTTGTATTTTGGATTGTAGAATGAACCATACTTCATGAGAAAGTGCCCGCAAGATATTCTTCGATCTATGCCTAATATCTTGCCAAATAGATACTATTTGGTCACAGCTATATAGCAATATATACGGAAAAGTATCAAAAAGTGTATCCCCAAAGTATTTCCACCATATAGAAGTAAAAAACCATGGCATATACATTTGAAGCAAATTCCATTTGGAAAAATGAGTATCAATCTTATATATCTCTTGTTTATTAACGAGTTCATGAAAACAATGTGGTGAACGGCATGAGAAAATCTTTCGTTTCTCTTTCCATGAAAAACAAAGCTTATCTAGAGCTTTGTTTTCCGCTATGTTTTGGAAACTCTCTGTTGAACTAGACTTGGTAAACATGTCTGGAATCTGATGAAATATTTCCTGGTTCTTATTCGGAAAGATTTCCGATAGGAAATCATCTTTATAGGATTGAGTTTGAATCAAACTCGTGTTTGAACTGAAATTTTTCGGAGACTGATCAAGATTTTTTTCTTCAAAATCAAAATAAGATCTATGGAAATTTTCCAAATTGACTACTTGGAATCTTGGTAAAGGCGTTGTACAAATCTCTTCGATCGAGGCTCTGTTGTCATGAACAAAAGGATTCCATCGAGTTAATAACTCGTACAATTCATAGATTAATACATATGTTTTGTCACTACTTCGTTGTAAATACTTAGGTAAAAATATGTCGGATACTTGGGACTCTATGAGTGAAACAGCCTCTTTCTCCGATTGAACAGGTATTATTTCATCAAGCGACAAAGAAAACATATTGTTGCAGATGGGCAAAAGATGGAAATGGAATAATTGTACATATGTAAGATTCTTTTGAATTCTTTCTTCTATATAAGAAGGTAATCTTTTCTTATAATTGGACCGAGGATGACGTAAATAATCCAAAATTTGAAGTGTATTCGCTTTGTCAAAAGCAGCTCTCAATGAACTTTGATTCGATAGTTTTACAGGATTCACCCAATTGTCTCGATATATCGTCGAAAAATCCGTGTTATACAACGAATTGCTTTCATTATCAAAAATGTCCATAATCCATGGCTCATTCCAAGCAATTTTTGCTATTGTTCCTTCATCGATCTTTGAGACTTTTGTCTGGTTATCCAACCACTGGATTTTGGGTTTAACGATTCGAACAAGAAATTCTCTAAACCACCACGGATAGACTACTTTGTCCTCAGGGCCGCACTGAGAAAGGAAAATAATCAAATCCGAAATGAGTTTATCAATATAAGGAGAAATGTCTATGGAAATATCGATGTTGTTCCATAAGTTCTTCATTTCCGTCTCTTCCGGAGCGTAAAACAGAATCAAAGCAATCTTAAGAAATATTTCTTTAATACATAATTCCTTTGGATCGAAACAAACAAGATGGTTCGAATACTTTTGTAAGTATTCGAATTGATCGGACCATTTGTATACATGCAATTTCTGATTGATATATTTCGAAGTTCTAAGAATCAAACAATCTAACCATTCTTTCTGACCTTTTCTCCAATTTAATGAATGCTGGTTCATTGTATTTTTCATTCCATTATTCCAATTTGAAAGAATGTCATCTATTGGAAATACCCAAGCCTGAGTGCGCGTGTTCATTAAATGGAATGTATTTTCCCCTACGGGGAAAATCGATACGGTTTGGTTGATTATTCGATCGAAAGAATCATTCTCTTTCTCAGTCATATTGAACCATGGATTCTTCCATTTTTTTCTGTGGTCGAAAATCTGATTCCCTAATCTGTTCTTGTGAAGTTCATAGAATAGACTCTGAGCGAAGGCAAATGTATTATTAGCAGAAACCTGATTAGGATTAGTCAGTAATAGAGTGAATCGATCTGTTCTTTTTAGGACGATTGGTTTCAATCGACAAAAATGGAATAGGCGCTCTTTGCAGAATGAAGAAAAAAAGAGATTCCAAGACGAACTGTTTCTAACTCGACTACAAAGGAATTGGTTTATATCCCTCTGATTTTGTCTAATCGTAGTACATCCAGGATCTGATGAAATAGCCAATTTCGGATTTGGAAATTTCGTTTTGATATTCCAGAAATCCGCTCTCCTTTTCCTTTCTAATCTTCTCAAATATTGAAAAACATTTTGTTGTCTTTTCCAACATTGGAAATTTTCCACGGGCTCTTTAGTGGTACGAGAAACCATATATTCATCTATTGACAATATGTCAAAAACAGAATAACGAATTGTTTTTGTCCAATTCTCAATGAATTTTTTTGTTTCTTTTGAAAATGAATTCTCTTTTATAGACGACCTTTTGGTTTCTTTCAATACTTCTTTCGGCCAAGACATTGGAAAATTTCCTGGACACGCGTCATACCCATTTGAAAATTTTTCCAATTGGCTAGATTTTGGAAAAAACAAAAAAAGATGCGAAAAGATCCACAAATTTCTAGTGAAATTGGCTTCCGATGATGTTTCATTTCGAATTTCCATGGAGTTATATATAGGATCAAATAGATTGATCGAATAGTATTTGTTTCTTTCAATCAGACTTTTCTTTTTTAGGTTATATATAAGGACTGGTAATGTAAGTAATACTACAACTTTGCTTTTGGAACTACAACTACGTAGATCCCGTAAAAGTAACGTACTGAGAATCCGAAAGTCAAAGAACTTAATAAGACGTTCTCGATGGGACAAAATTTGAGTAAAAAACCTCACCAAAATCAATTCAGTCCATGGATCGAATGAAGAGCTTTGTATTTGTTTGAAAAAGTTTAACCACCAGGTCAAGAGGCTTGATATGGGTTGTTTAATTCCGGACTCTCTTGGACATTTTCCCGAGGTCCTTTCTTCCGAGATCCAGAGTCTGCTTTTTTGTTCTTGTATCATTGGTTTTTGCCCTCTTTTACAATTCTATATTTTATTACGTGAAATATGGATAGATCCCTCTCAATTCCATACAATAAACCATTGGATTTTTTCGAAAGGTTTTTTGACTAGTTTTTGGTTTTCTGGAAAAGGTAGAATGATCTTTGTGATGGATGAAAAGACATAAAATAAAATAAAAACCTTCGCACTTCATCGAACTTGCGTCAACGATCGAAAAATCGCAAACAACCAAATAAAAGATTATGGCCCGGGCGAACGACGGGGATTGAACCCGCGCGTGGTGGATTCACAATCCACTGCCTTGAGCCACTTGGCTACGTCCGCCCATAAAATCTATCTAATCAACATTACTTTCAAGAAAAGAGTTGTTTTCTGTTCATCCTACGGAATGTGGGCGACTTATTCCAGGAAATCCAAGTGTTGCAAGATCGGTACTCACTCCCACAAGTTTTTCCGTTGCATTTTCTATGTTTGGCATGATTGGGATATGAGTACTTGGCTACCCTAAGTCGATACTCACTCATATTATCGAATGAATTGATTATTCCGGATGAGCTTTTCTCCAGCATCCATGGCTGAATGGTTAAAGCGCCCAACTCATAATTGGCGAACTCGCGGGTTCAATTCCTGCTGGATGCACATATCTAATTCAAATTCCTTATATATCCTCAAATACAACAGTAAAAAACTCGATATCTTATAATGTGGATATGAACAAAGACAGATAAGGTACCAAACCTCCTTTAGAGGTTTGGTACGATGAAAGGAATACCTAGAATTCTATCTAATTAACCATCTATAGAATTGAATTCCATTGATGCCAAATCAAGAGGAAAATTGTGAGCATTGCGCTCATGCATAACTTCCATACCAAGATTAGCACGATTAATTATATCAGCCCAAGTATTAATAACACGACCTTGACTGTCAACTACAGATTGATTGAAATTGAATCCATTCAAGTTGAACGCCATAGTACTAATACCCAAAGCAGTAAACCAGATACCTACTACGGGCCAAGCCGCTAAGAAGAAATGTAAAGAACGAGAATTATTAAAACTAGCATATTGGAAAATCAATCGACCAAAATAACCGTGAGCCGCGACAATATTATAAGTTTCTTCTTCCTGACCAAATTTGTGATTGTGATTCTATTCCATATTTAAACCTAAAAAACAAAAATCAATCATATAATGAACATTTCATACAAAAACATACTACATTTTACTCAGAGTAGTCCGGAAAAATTTCTAACTTCTGGGAAACATCATCGTTGCAAGGGTCGAAACAAAAAAGGTATTATTACAGTACGTCATAGAGGAGGAGGCCATAAACGTCTTTACAGGCAAATTGATTTTCGAAGAAAAGAGAAAGACATCTATGGAAAAATTGTAACCATAGAATATGATCCTAATCGAAATGCGCATATCAGTTTGATATGTTACAAGAATGGGAAAAAGTCCTATATTTTGTCCCCTAGAGGAATCATGATTGGAGATACTATTTTATCTGGTCCAAAAGCTTCTATTTTAATAGGGAATGCCCTACCTTTGAGTGCGGTTTGAATTATGAATTTACGTAATCGGAAAGACCGGTTAGGCCCCGAACCTACTAAATTATCATTGATAATCTAAATTTGACTTAATTTTCAAAGGGAAACTGAGAAAAAAATATATAGCAAGTGATAAAAAAAAATAATAAATTTTTCATTCTAGATAATATGGAGAATTTTTGATAAAGCATAACAGTGGAGAAGGCAAACTCTTGTTCCAAAGATTATTTTATTCATCTTTGATTTGAAGGTCAGAGGCAAAATCAAAGTTGTACAATGAAATAAATATTTCCAAATAAAATGCCTCCTATGTTATTGAGAACGTGATTTAATAAAGTCATTCAATCTGAATGCTACATGATGAACAGAAGCCAGATGATGGATAAACACCTAGGATGTAAAGTAAAGAACATCCAGAAAGCTGTATGCCCCGAGAGAGGCTTGTACAGTTTGGGAAAGGATTCTTTTTTTTTTGTTTTTTTGAATCAAAATCTATTTCAACCAATATCCCTGTGGGTACAACTATACATAATATAGAAACAACGCAGGGTAAAGGAGGACAAGTGGCTCGAGCCGCGGGTACTATAGCCAAATTGATCGCAAAAGAAGGTCAATCCGCGGTATTAAAGTTGCCTTCAGGAGAACTTCGTTTAATACCTTACAACTGTTCAGCCACGGTTGGACAAGTGGGTAATATCCGCTCGAATAACAAAATTTTTAGTAAAGCTGGATCAAAACGGTGGATAGGTAAACGATCAGAAGTACGAGGAATAGTCATGAATGCTGTAGACCATCCACATGGAGGTGGTGAAGGAAAAAGTCCCATAGGAAGAAAAACCCCCATAACTCCTTGGGGTCATTGTACGCTCGGTAAAAAAACCCGAAAAATGGTTCGGTATAGTGATACTTTCATTCTTCGTCGTCAAACTAAGTTAGAATAAAAAAATTAATTGCCTATGAAATATTCAAGAAAAAAAAAAAGTTTAAAACAAGTTTTTGCGGCTACACACTCAAAGAAAAAAGTTTTTATTGCTGATCACTTATTCAAAAAAATAGAAAAACTAGACACAAATATAAAAAAAAAGAAAATACTATTAACTTGGTCTCGAGCGTCTACGGTTATACCCAAAATGATCGGTTATACTATTGCTATTCATAATGGTAAAGAGCATATACCTATTTATATAACAAATAATATGCTTTACCATAAATTAGGAGATTTTGTACCTACTCGTCTTTGCCCGGAACATCCAGGCAAAGACGATAAGAAATCTAAAAAAGACAAGAAATCTAGTCGTTAAATTTCAAGAAAGTGAATATGAAAATATCTAAAAATAAGAGGAATACCGAAGTACGCGTTTTAGCCAAAAATTTAAAAATGTCTACGCAGAAAATGCGTCGAGTAATCGATCAAATTCGTGGTTGTTCTTATGCACAAGCATATACTCTATTGAAATTAATGCCGTATAGAGCTTGTTATCCCATATTCCAACTACTTTGTTCTGCAGGAGCAAATGCTAAAAATAATTTGGGGCTTAAAGAAAAATTTTTATTCATTAGTAGAGCCGAAGTAAACGAGGGTACTGTTTCAAAGAAATATCAAATTAGAGCTAAGGGACGTTCCTTTCGTATAAAAAAAAAAACTTGTCATATAACTATTGTTTTGAAAGAACTATCAAATCTAATTGAATTTGAAACTTCAGAGAATCTGAAAAGGAAAATATCACAATATGGGACATAAAGTAAATCCAATGGGTTTTAGACTTGGTCTAACTCAAAATCATAATTCTGTTTGGTTCGCACAAAAGAGAGAGTATACAAGAACTCTTCGAGAAGATATAAAAATACATAAATGCATCGAATTTTTTTTCCAAAGACATCAGAGAAAATCTTATCTAGGAATTGGACGAATAGAAATTCAGAGAAAGATTGATTTAATCAATATAATAATCTATATAGGATTTCCCATTTTTTTCAAAAATGAAAAAAATGAAATTACACGAGTAAAAAACGATATAAAACGTACTCTTTATTTGCGTGATCAAAAGCTTAACATAAATGCAGAAATATTAGCCAAACCTTATCAAAAAACTAATATACTTGCTGAATATATCGCTTTGCAACTAGAAAAGAGAGTGGCTGTAAAAAAAATATTACAAAAAGCTGTTGAACTAGCCAAAAAAGACGAAATAGAAGGGATTCGTATACGAATTGCAGGACGTCTTGGCGGACGAGAAAGAACTCGTAAGACAAAAATCAAATTAGGCAGAGTTACTTTACAAACACTCCGAGCTGAAATGGATTATTCCTGTTTTACAGTTCGCACAATCCACGGGGCATTAGGAATTCAACTTTGGATCTTCATGAAAGAACAATAATTGTTGTAATTGTTGTAATTACTATAAAAACTATCCCATTATTATATAAAAAAATTAATTATTTAAGATTGAATAGAATTTCCATTTTCTAGTAAAAATTATGCTATGCTTAGTGTGCGACTCGTTAAAACTAAGCTTTTTTTTTTTACTTTTGAACTTTATTACACGTAAGAAGTATTCTTTCGTGAAGCAAAATAAGATAATATCGAAAAAAAATCGAAGAATCAATACTATTTTTTATGGTATTGTATGGTTCATAAATAAGCCTACCTTGAAAGTGTAATAAAGCAGAAAAGTCTTTATCGACCTCATTTTATAAAAAGAAAAGAGCTTTGAGTCGATGGGAACTAAGTCAACCAATTCTGTAAAAAAAAATCAAAGTTAAGCTCCACTGTAGAAGAAAAGTAAACCTAAGCAATATTTTGTTGGAAGCTATAGAAACGATGAAACTTGTGGATATATTGTTATCATAGGATAGGATGATGAATAAAACCAAAAAAAATAAGAAAAATATCTACTAAAGAGTCTATATTCATCTGTGAATCTTATTGTTTAGTTGAAGTTTTATATTATTGATTTAGAAGTTACTGGCCTAAACTGTTTTAGAATGGAAATCTTTACTATCACAGGGAGCCGGATGATAAAAAATTTTCATGTCCGGTTTTGAATTAGCGAAGGGAATAAAAACTATGATAACGGAATCCATCGACTATAACCCCAAAAAAACGAAATTCCGCAAACAACATAGAGGAAGAATAAAAGGAAAGAGCCACCGGGGTAATCAGATTTTTTTTGGTAAGTTTGCTATTCAAGCACTTGAACCTGCTTGGGTTACAGCTGGACAAATAGAAGCAGGGCGGAGAACAATTACTCGTACTGCTCGACGTGGCATAAAAATATGGATACGTATATTTCCTGACAAGCCTATTACAAAGAAACCCGCTGACACTCGCATGGGTTCAGGAAAAGGTGATACCCTTTTTTGGGTAGCTGTTGTTAAACCAGGTCGAATACTTTATGAGATGGGAGAAGTTTCTGAAACTGTAGCTCGAAGAGCTGCTCAAATAGTAGCTTACAAGATGCGTATACGCACTCAATTTTTAAGAATTTAAATTGCTCAAATCAAAAAAAGATCTTCTTTTATCTTTTTTTGATTTGATACACTAACAAACTTCCTTGGAGGAAAAATGATTCAGCCTCAAACATATTTAAACGTTGCTGATAACAGTGGAGCACGAAAAATAATGTGCATTAGGATTATAGGAGCAAGTTTTCAAAGATATGCGCATATTGGGAATGTAATCATCGCTGTTATTAAAGAAGCAGTTCCTAATGCAAAAATAGAAGAATCTGAAGTTATTAGAGCAGTAGTTATACGTACTTCTAAAGAATTCCAACGTAATGATGGAACAAGAATACAAACTGATGAGAATGCAGCAATTATCGTTGATCAAAAAGGAAATCCAAAGGGAACTCGAGTTTTCGGTCCAGTTCTGCACGAACTGAGACATTGGAATTTTACAAAAATAATTTCATTAGCTCCCGAAGTATTATGACTAATATGTACAAAGTACATAGAACAGGTTAACTGCAACTTAGACAAATGTCTCTATAAAAAAAAGCATGTTTTTTTTGGAAAAAAAAAAGAATAAAGAGAATTCAAAAAATAGATCAACATGGATACTATTACCAATTTGACTACATCAATCAAAAATGCTTACATAGTAAATAAACGAACAGTTCGAGTACCTGCGACTAGGATTAATGAAAAACTCGGGAAAATACTTTTAAATGAAGGCTTTATAAATAATATTAGAGAGCATAAAGAAGGGAAAAAATCTTTTTTGATTTTTACTTTCAAATACAGGAAAAAGAAAGAAACAAGAATTACCCTAAAACGTATAAGCAAACCAGGTCAGCGAATTTATTCCAATTTTCGAAAAATACCAAAAGTTTTAAACGGGATAGGAATTGTAATTCTTTCTACTTCCCAGGGAATCATGACAGACCACGAAGCTCGACAAAAAAAAATTGGAGGAGAAATCTTGTGTTATGCATGGTAATAAATTCTACCCATTTTTGCTAGATATATATTTTCCAAAAAAGAAATATGAAAATGGAAAAACGACAAAATATGATTGAACTTGAAGGGCTAGTTATTGAGGCACATCCCGCTGGATTTTTTAGAGTCTTATTGGACAATAAAAAAACTGTTCTAGCTTATATTTCGGGTAACATTCGACAAAATAGTATACGAATACTTGTAGGAGATAGAGTCAAAATTGAACTCCATGTTTGTGATTTGACTAAAGGGCGTATAATTCATCGATTTAGAAAAAGCTAATAGAATTTCGTTTCAATTTTCAATAAAACAATAAGATAGCAAAAAAATAGAAAAATGATCCATACTTTTTCTAGCTCAAAGAGCAAAAAAGAATAAACACATTTAATCAAAATAATATGAAACTACGCGCTTCTGTTCGGAAAATTTGTTCGAAATGTCGATTAATTCGTAGAGGAAAGCGAATTTATGTAGTTTGTTTAAATCTAAGACATAAACAAAAACAAGGTTAATTTTTTTTATCTTTTTTTTTTTTTTCAATATGCATTTTATAGGCTTAGAGATATATATATAACAAATTTTAGGGGTATAGCAGTACAATAATGAAACCAAAATCTATGTGGAATTTATCTAAAAATAGACGTATTAAAAAAGAAATACGTAGAGTAGACCGTGGAATCATTCACATACAATCAAGTTTTAACAATACAATTATTACCGTTACCGATGTCTTGGGACATGTGCTTTGTTGGTCGTCTGCTGGTGCATGTGGCTTTAAAGGCCCAAAAAAAGGTTCAGCTTTCGCTGCTCAAACAGCAACAGAAAACATAACTCGTACTGTAGTTATTAACCGCGCAGCCATCCTGATAACGGGTTGTGGTAAGGGACGAGACGCGGCATTACGAGTCATTCAACATAGTCGAATACTGATACGTGCAGTACTTGATATAACACCCAATCCGCATAATGGATGTAGACCTCCTGTCAAAAGACGTGTATAACTTTTCATTATATGATTTGGAATGAACTAAAAACTGCAGAATCTTCACCACGATGGAAGTGCTTGGAATCGAGAACAGACAGTAAACGATCTCATTATGGTCGTTTTTCCATATCTCCGCTTTTGAAAGGTCAAGCTAATACACTAGCTATTGCTATACGAAAAACTTTACTTCAAGAAGTCAAAGGAACATATATTACGTATGCAAGATTTCAAAAAAATATTCTACACGAATATTCTTCCATAATAGGTATTAAAGAATCAGTTCATGACATTTTAATGAACTTGAAACAAATTGTACTTAGAAGTGAATTGTACGGAATTCACGAAGCATCTATTTGTACTGTTGGACCTAAGAATGTAACAGCTCAAGACATCATATTACCATCTTCTATTCAAATCATTGATGATACCCAGCATATAGCTAGCCTTACTAAACGAATCCCCTTCAATGTTACATTGAAGATTGAAAAAAAGAAAAGGTATACTATAGAAAATATGAAACAACCAAAGGACATATTTTTCCCCATAGATGGTGTTTCTTTACCGGTTCAAAATGTGAATTTTAGTATTCATTCTTATAAGAGTTCAGATAACATACAAGAAATGCTTATTTTCGAGATATGGACAAACGGGGGATTAACTCCTAGAGAAACCATTTACGAAGCTTGTTGGAGTTTACTTGACTTAATTATTCCGTTGCTTTGCGTAGAACAAAATATAAAAAATAGCCAAAAGAAACCCAACCCTCTATCTTTAGTAACTAAAGATAGAAACAAAAAAAATAGGGGGGAGGGTTACGTGAAATAGATTTTTTTTATTAAAGTGTATTATACACTTTAATAAAAAAAAATTTGTTATGAAAAACTTTGAGTGAAAATAGACTAAAAATTACATTAGAAAAGTCCTAAGGTTAACGACTCTTCAATAGGCAAAGCAGCTCCGATACCTAACCAAAGGGATAAGGCAGTACCGATAAGAAAAACTGTTGTAGCTACTGGACGACGAAAAGGATTTTGAAATTGATTAACGTTCTCTAAAAAAGGTACTGTTAATAAACCCACAGGTACAGAGATCATCAAAAGGACACCAAAAAATTTATTCGGTACTGTACGAAGTATTTGGAAAACTGGGAAAAAATACCATTCGGGTAAGATTTCTAAAGGAGTTGCAAAAGGATTTGCGGGTTCACCAATCATCGATGGTTCTAACACTGCTAAACCTATCGTACACGCAATAGTACCTAAAATAACTACCGGAAAAATATATAAAAGATCATTAGGCCACGCGGGCTCTCCATAATAATTATGTCCCATTCCTTTAGCTAATCGCGATCTTAATACAGGATCTTTTAAATCGGGTTTTTTTGTTATTGGGATAAGTAGATCTTATCTTTCTAGATCTATCCCCCGTAAGATCCGGACATGCCAATTTGAATCATCCGGCTCAAACAAGAATTTAAAGAAATAACAAGCAAAGAATCTATAAAATGCTTTTACCCAAGTACGCATGAAATAAATTGTGAAACAAAATACTCGCTTTCTGGGTCATCTTCATCCTTGTCATTTTTTTGATAAACAAAAAAAGTCTAACGTTTATTTTTAACAAGGTATTGACTTGTTAATGAAATTCCCTTTACTTTTCCTTAGATCCTTTTTTTTACTCCGATAGTTATTCTGTTAAAATGCAAAGGAAATGAGTGCATTTTATAACTATGAAAATAAGAAATTGACTAGAATTCACGGAGCCTATACAAATCATAGAAAAAAAAAGTCTACCCAGATTAGGAACTTTCTTTTTCTTTGAGAAAGACGTTGGGATAAGGGGAATACACAGGATCTTTCTGTGGCAGATTTAATCCGACAGGCTTAATCAATAATTCAAGTCACACACTCCCATAATCCATTTTCTCCATTGAATTTTTCTTTTTATTTGAAATCCTTAAGGAAAAGGAAGAATCCGAAGAATCTAGCTCGAAAAAACAAGCAATATTCTTGGCAAGTATGTTATACCCTAAAAAAAAAAATTATTTTTCTTTTTATAAAGGACCTGAAATACCTTGTTTACGAATCATTAGAAAATGCATTAGCATAAATATTGCACTAAGAAGTGGTAATATAAAGGTATGTAAACTATAGAACCGAGTTAAGGTCGATTGACCCACGCTAACACTTCCACGTAATAACTCAACTAAAGAAGAACCTATTACAGGAATAGCCTCGGGTACGCCAGTTACAATTTTGACTGCCCAATAACCAATTTGGTCCCAAGGTAAAGAATAACCAGTTACACCAAAAGAAACAGTCAGTACAGCTAGAATAACTCCAGTAACCCAAGTTAATTCACGAGGTTTTTTAAAACCACCTGTTAAATAAACACGGAATACATGCAAAATCATCATGAGAACCATCATGCTTGCTGACCATCGATGAATTGATCGAATTAACCAACCAAAATTGACTTCACTTATTATGTACTGAACCGAAGCAAAAGCTTCGGTAACTGTTGGACGATAGTAGAAAGTCATAGCAAAACCGGTGGCCACCTGTACCAAAAAACAAGTTAATGTAATTCCTCCGAGACAATAAAATATATTAACATGAGGAGGAACATATTTACTAGTGATATCATCTGCAATTGCTTGAATCTCTAGACGCTCTTCAAACCAGTCATATACTTTATCGAGATAGGTTAACCCCTTCAAAAAACTGTACATGAAACTTTCCCTTCGTACAGCTTAAACAAAAATACCGTAATTGAGGTAATTATCTATAACATATATAAGATAATGCCAAAATTTCAAGTAGGCTCAATAAAGGCCTTTTGAAGAATCTTTTCTTCCATTCATAATTTATGAATTTCTGTTTAATGAATAGGATTTTGATTGTTTAAACCTGAAAAAGAATTAACAAATTGTTCTAAACCTCAGATTTTGTTTTTACTCCGAAGATTCACTTAACAAAAGGTTCTTTGGGTAAGGTCCTGTTGGATTTTTTCAGAGTCGAAATCTTTGTTGTTGTTATTCATTTAGATACAAAGTAAAAATTACAACAGTAAATCCTAGTTCAGACCTTTTTTCTATAATAAAAAAGAAAACTCGTGCTTTAGAAATTCTAAGTTAACCTCCAACGAGGAAAGATTATCTAAAGATAACAGACTAGTCTTCTGTACTATTAATATCGAATGTAACAAGTCGCACACCCATTTTTTTTTGTAAATTATTTTCAAAAATGACACGATCAAACTATCGTAAAACAAAAATAGAACAAACCTAAATAAAATCAATATCTCTTACGTTATTTTTAGAAAAAGTTTGAGATCCAGTTCTATACCCAACTAACAGGAATTCCGGTCAATAAAATAGACGAATTATAGATCTCCAATAAAAGAGATAAAAATACTGCAAATAAAACCATTGCAACAACCATAAGGGCAGTAGTTCCCCATCCGGGGGCGACTTTACCATATTCACGATTAAGTGGTTTTAAGTAACTCCCTACCCCAGTTTTTCTTGGTCTGGTTCTGGAAGTATCATTCACGGTTTGTGTAGCCATATAAAATATTTTGTTGAAATCTGTTAACTTTGTATACTATGTTTTTATTTATTAATATAGTATAATTAGATAAATTCTTTTTATTAGTTACCTAAAAATGGAAACTGCAAACTTAGTCGCTATCTTTGTATCGTGCTTGCTCGTAAGTTTAACAGGATATGCCCTATATACATCCTTTGGACGACCTTCTGAAGGTCTTATAGACCCCTTTGACAATCATGAAGACTAAAACAAACAAAAAAGGGAAGTCCATGTGGACTTCCCTTTTTTGTTTGTTTTATTTAATTTTCTTTTCCTCCTTTAGTCGGAACTTTGGGCGGTTCTCTAAAAAAAATAGCAAAAAATAGAATTCCTAAAGTCGAAACCAAAAGGAATGTATAAACCAATGCTTCCATAGATTCAATCGTTTTTTTTTTTTTACAACTTTCGTACTAAGTAATAAGTAATAAGTAATAGACGTAAGTCTTTATATGACTTGTTTTTTTGTGGTAGGATCTCCCAATTTTTGGAATGCTCCAAATTCGACTTGCGCATTTAGTTCTGGATCGATACCAGCAAAAATATCTCGGAATAGTGTTCTAGAACCATGCCAAATGTGTCCAAAGAAGAAAAGAAGAGCAAAAGTAGCGTGTCCAAAAGTAAACCAACCTCTTGGACTACTCCGAAAAACCCCATCTGATTTTAAAGTAGCACGATCTAATTCAAAAATTTCCCCCAATTGAGCACGTCTCGCATATTTTTTCACTATAGTAGGATCGCTAAAACTTACTCCATCAAGTTCTCCACCATAAAACTCGACAGTTACGCCGACCTGTTCCACGCTATATTTGGATTCTGACCTCCTAAAAGGAACATCCGCTTTCACAACACCTTCTTTGTCCACTAGAACTACTGGAAATGTTTCAAAAAAAGTAGGCATACGACGAACAAAAAGTTCGTTTCCGTCCTTATCCTTGAAAATGGGGTGTCCTAACCAACCAATAGCTATTCCATCTCCATTGTCCATTGCACCCGCGCGGAATAATCCACCTTTAGCAGGATTGTTTCCAATGTAATCGTAAAAGGCTAGTTTTTCAGGAATTTTAGACCAAGCTTCGGACAGACTTAAATTTTTATTCAAACCAGCGCGAACTCGTCGATCTATTTCTTGTTGAAAGTACCCCTGATCCCATTGATATCGAGTCGGACCAAATAATTCAATTGGGGTTGTTGCTGACCCATACCACATGGTTCCAGCAACAATAAAAGATGCAAAAAAAACAGCAGCAATACTGCTAGATAAAACGGTCTCAATATTTCCCATACGTAATCCTTTATACAATCGTTGAGGAGGACGAACACTGAGATGAAATAGACCCGCGATGATTCCCAATAGACCTGCAGCAACATGATGCGACGCTATTCCTCCTGGAACAAAAGGATCAAAGCCTTCAGCTCCCCAAGCTGGGCTTACAGGTTGTATTTTTCCAGTAAGTCCAAAAGGATCAGAAATCCAAATTCCAGGACCATATAAACCTGTAACATGAAAAGCTCCGAATCCAAAGCAAACTACTCCGGAAAGAAATAAATGAATACCAAAAATTTTTGGTAAATCTAAAGAAGGTTTTCCTGTGCGCGGATCTGTAAATATTTCAAGATCCCAGTATACCCAATGCCAGATCGCTGATAAAAAACATAAACCTGAAAACACAATATGAGCTCCAGCGACACCCTCGTAACTCCAAAATCCCGGATTAGCTTCAGTTTCTCCAGTAATACTCCATCCGCCCCAAGATTCTTTTATTCCTAAACGAGTCATAAAAGGTAAAATAAACATACCTTGTCTCCACATAGGATCAAGAACAGGATCAGATGGGTCAAAAACTGCTAATTCATACAAAGCCATTGAACCGGCCCAACCCGCTACTAAAGCTGTATGCATTATATGCACAGAAATTAACCGGCCAGGATCATTCAAGACAACAGTATGCACACGATACCAAGGTAAACCCATTAAACACCTCTTTTTCAAAAAAAAAAAGATTGAACTTTCTTACATTATAAAAACACACTGAATTTTAGGTTGGATCATCCTTCCTTTTATAAAACTATGTTGAATAAAAACACCGGTAGGAGAAGCAAAAATATTTTATCTTTTCTGTTTCAATTTACAAAATTTAAGGATTGGTACCATTCAAAAAAAAATACTTACAAAATTTGGAAAACAAAAAGAAAGAGAAGAAGGAGAATAAAAAGAGAAAAAAAGGATCTAAAAAAAATGCCCCTTGGTATCCCAAAAGTTCGTTTTTTTGGTGAAGATGACCCTCCGTCAAGAAAAGAAGATGATAGAACTCCTCAAGAGATTCAATTTAATCACTTTTTTGAAGAGACAACAATACCTAAGCCTAAACGAAAGAATGAGACCCCATGTACTTTTCCGGTTCTAGGATCAAAAAAAACTAAGAATAATAGAATGCATGAGGCACCTATTATGACTTTGGCAAAAGATAACGAAACAGGAGAGGATAAAGAGCCGGAAAACAAAGATAATAAAAAGAAAAAAGAAACAAAAGAAGAAGTTTTGGACTGGGCTGACTTATAGTGTGACTTGAATCTCGTATCGATTTTATGGAATTTTTCCATTCATTTCCCGTCTGATGGAATGATTTTTACTTTATTGGATCATTTTTTTTGGAAAAGAACCCAACGCATAAAGTATTTTTATATTGTTCGTTTTTATACTATAAAAGAAAGTTAAATCCAAGGTTATTTTGAAATTTCATTCATTTCCGCCCATCCAACTTTTGAGCAGATATAATCTATATATATTAATTATATTCTACTCTTAGTCATCTTAGTATATAAACCTAACTTACATAAACTTCCTTAATCTATAAGTAAGAGGAATAACAGATCATTTGTATAGGAATAGAAGTAAAACCTAAAGATTAGATGCAGAACTCGGTAAAGGGAACAAGCAAACTGTTTTGTTTAATTTTAAACGTTTCAGAAAGTAGTCCAATACTTTTGAAATTTAGAATTATTAGCGTTACAAAAAAAAATTGGACCAAGTTTTGGAAAACAAATAGCCTTTTTCGTTTCCTAGCGACTAGAGCCGTATGTTGGGAAAAGTACACGTACGGTTCACAAGGAGAGATTGCTCTTATCTACTCCAATCGACGTAATGTCTAGAACTCGTTGTATTTTTTTAGGGCAACCCGTTGATGAAGATATCGGAAGTATATTTGTAGGTATTTTGCTTTACTTGTTTATAGACGATATACGTAAAGGAAAAAGTAGACAGATTTTCATGTATATAAACTCGTGTGGCGGAGCTATATTACCCGGTCTAAGTATCTTTGATATTATGCTTCAGCTTAGAGAAACAATACATACAATCGGTCTTGGCCTAGTTGCTTCAACAGCAACCTTAGTTTTAAGTGCCGGAACCTTTGGATTTCGTAATACAGGGCCTCATAGTAGAATAATGATCCACCAACCAAGAGCATCTCTTCGTGATGGACCAGCCTGGCTTTTTGCGAAGGACGCTTTTTTTGTTCAACAGTTGCGAAAAATGATTGTACAATGTTATTGTCTCAGAACACCCCAATTCGAAGAATTAATAGAAAATGCCCTTGACAAAAATACTTACATGTCACCAGAGGAAGCAGTTGATTTCGGACTTGTTGATAGAGTAGCACTTCCAATGTGGGAACCAAACAAGGAAGAACCTCCCTTTGAAATTCCAGAAGAAGGAAACGAAGGTTTTGGGCTAATCCCAAACCATGTTTTAGAAGAAGCTAGAAGAGCTAGAAAGATTAGAAGCACTAAAGGTGCTGTACAAGATTGAGCAAAACCTTTCTCTACAATTCGACGAATAAATAATCAACTCTAGGATAGAGAGAAGTTCAAGATAAAAAAAAAGAGTTTTCTAAAGCCTGGTTAGGATTGATCCTAACCAGTAAAATTGAATAAACCACCAAAATGCCCACACTTCCTCAACTTATTAGAATTGCGAGACAACCAAAAAAAAAGGTAGGCAGTTCTCGTGCTCTTCAAAAATGTCCTCAACGCAGAGGAGTTTGTGCTAGGGTGTATGTGCGACTCGTTTAGATCAGAAAAAACTAGAACGTTCTTCCAAGAAGAGCTTTCTTGTTATCAAAAAGTAAAGATCTATCATCTCTAGGAAGATGAAATTTATGGTTTTTGTTGGTGCAAATCCAATCACTTGGATCTGAGATGAAAAGCAATTCCTCTTTGGCAGAAAACAGTCATTCGGAGCAGGGAATCATCAAAATGAAAAACTTCTTTTTGTTGCAAATGACGGAAAAATAAGATCAGCTACTCCGCTAATTCTCGAAATAACATGTCGTTACTGTACTTTAAATTTTTTGAAGTTTTTAAAGAAATTTCCTTTTTTTTTGGGGGGGGGGGGGGGGTAGAGCTGAAGACGGTAGATAATACAAATTACCAAAAGCATACTCTTTTAGTTTTAGCTCCGGCATATAGAGAGGACCTCGCCGTTAGAGAAAGAACCATATAGACGAAGAAACCCATAATTATTCAAATCTTTTAGTGAAATAAGTGATTCTTTTTGGTTGGGAAGGTTAGAATAGCTAAAGCCTTTGGAACATTTCTTTTCCAAAAAAGAAAAGTCAGTATATAAATAAACTAAACATATATATATAAGAATTTAAATTAATGACCAGAGTAAAACGCGGATATATAACTCGACGTCGCCGAAACAAAAATCTCGCTTTTGCGTCAGGATTTCACGGGTCCCATTCCAAACAGTTCCGAGCTGCTAAGCAGCAGAAGCAAAAAGCTCTAACCTCGGCTAAGCGCGATCGACTGAAACAAAAGAGAAATTTTCGCTGCTTGTGGATTGTTCGAATTAATGCAGCAGTTCGTCGTTTAGGGGTTCCTTACAATAAATACATAAACTGTATGTACAAAAAGCGGTTACCTTCAAATCGGAAAACACTTGCGCAAATAGCTACATTAGAGAATAATTCTTTTTATATCATTTCGAAAAACATTTTGGCATAAAAAAGAAAAAAAAATCCCCGGGGATCCCCTCCGGGAAATGGAAAATCATGAACTTTGACGTCACTCATAAAAAAACGCAAAAATTACAATTTTTTCAACTTTTTTTTGACCATAAAAGGTAGCAACCCTAGAATACGAGCTCGTTTAATAGCAATAGATATAAGACGTTGTTGTTTACAGGTCAAATTATTCACTTTCCTGGATAAGATTTTTCCGCGCTGGCTAATAAATTGATTAATTAGACTCATATTTTTATAATTGATCTGATTCTCTGACTTTATTAGATTAGGTTTTTTTGGAACTTTTGGGTAACGTTTCCGACTACCAGATGGTATCTCAGGCTTATATCGTTTAAAATCAAAAGATTGCTTAGACATATTAATATCGTTTAAATAAAAGGTTTATGAGAAAATAGTTTCTGTGAACTGTTGTTGTTATGTATTCCGTTTATTTCTTTCTCTCTTTGTGAATGGTATGTTTCAAACAAAAAGGACAAAATTTCTTTAATGCCAAGGGCATGGATGTATTGTATCGATTCTTTTTAGTTGTATATCTAAAAAGGTTACAATTAATACATTCTAAAAAAATTACCACTCGTGCGCCTATGTTTTCTGACATTTTTGTAGTAGTCTATTTTATTTCTTTTTTTGAATCAAAAAAAGAACGTCAGGCGATATATTCCTAGTTCCATCAATTTATTTCAAATCCTTTTTTTTTATAATATAGAGCGTTAAAAAGAAAAAGGAAAACTAAGAGCATCCGGGAAAAACCGATTTATTTCAATTAAAAAACCAGCTAAAGAACCAAACCATAAAGTTGCTAAAACGGGTGCTGTCGAAAGATATTTTTTTATATATTGCATAAAGCATTTATTTTCCTTTTATATTTAAAAGTACTTTAAAAAGTCGACTAATTCTACCATTATCTAACCTAGGTAAGAAACGTTACTAATTTCTTATAGTATGACGGCGTTTGAATTTTCTATTTTGTCGAAAAAAAAGACTTTTCGTATGTATTAGAGATTAAAATAACATTGTTGATTAATCCATTGATTCTAAGGGATGTAGCGCAGCTTGGGTAGCGCGTTTGTTTTGGGTACAAAATGTCGCAGGTTCAAATCCTGTCATCCCTATCTATTCATTAAAACTAATCGGACTAGCTAGTCTTTAATCACAGAGAGTGGATTAAGTCATATCCCAAAAAAGCGCTCTTAGTTCAGCTTGGTAGAACGTAGGTCTCCAAAACCTAATGCCGTAGGTTCAAATCCTACAGAGCGTGATTCTGATAATTCAGTGCCTGAATTAAAACTCCAACTGATCGCCGCGTCGATACTGTAAATATGCTGTTACAAAAAGTCCAGCCAAAGTAATAGGAATTAAACCTAATACAATCCCGGATAACAGAGTTTCAACCATTTTCATTCAAAAAATTAGAAATTATAGCTATATCAAATAGTACCATGAAATCGCGATGGAATTCCATAATCAAACGTTTTTTTTGACAAAAATTGATTTAAATAAGTCTTATCTTGCTAAACCCAATAAATAGAATTAAGGTGAAAAAAAGAAAAACTAATAAAAACCCAAAATAACTAATTAGAATAGGCATGAAACAACTAAAATCAATTCAATAATGATATATTTAAGAGATAAATAACTAAAGTTTTATAATAAGTAAGATATAGTACCGACGTTTCTATAATATAAAAAAAAGATATATTTTCTTTTTAATTTGAATTAAAGAGTGGTTCAAACAATTTTCTATCAAATTGTTAGTATAATGGTCAAGTAGAAATCCATCCTAACTTATTTTAATTTTTAGAATTTACAAAAGAAAAGACCGTAAAAACCTTTTTCTGCTTTTGTATTTTCTAGTTTAGGGGATCAATTCCCTTTGCCGATATAAAATAGAATTAATATTCATTAATTCATTATTATTGGAGTTGCATATGTCTGGAAATACCGGAGAACGATCCTTTGCGGACATTCTTACAAGTATTCGATACTGGGTTATTCATAGCATTACTATACCTTCTCTGTTTGTTGCAGGTTGGTTATTCGTCAGTACAGGGTTGGCTTATGATGTTTTTGGAAGTCCTCGACCAAACGAGTATTTCACAGAAAATCAACAGGAAGTTCCTTTAATAACTGGCCGTTTTGATTCTTTAGAACAGCTGGAGCATTTTACTAAATCTTTTTAGGAGACACTAATGACTATAGATAGAATCTATCCAATTTTTACCGTTCGATGGCTGGCTATTCACGGTTTAGCTGTCCCTACAGTCTTTTTTTTGGGATCCATTTCTGCAATGCAGTTCATCCAACGATAAAATATTAAGCTATGACACAATCAAATCCGAACGAACAAAGTGTAGAATTAAATCGTACCAGCCTATACTGGGGATTGTTACTTATTTTTGTACTTGCTGTTTTATTCTCCAGTTACTTTTTCAATTAAAAAAAAAAAAACACACAAATTTTTTTTTTTTTCATTCTGAAAGAAATGATTTATAACAAAATTTAGGACGATTTTTTTGAGTATAACTATTAAATTTCAATAAAATGGAAGAGGAGTAATAAACATGGCTGATACTACCGGGAGAATACCTCTTTGGTTGGTAGGTACCGTAACGGGTATTCTTGTAATTAGTTTGGTCGGTATCTTTTTCTACGGCTCCTATTCAGGATTAGGGTCATCCCTATAATAAGAAAAATATACTTAACTGACCTTACCTTAAAAGGTAAGGTCGGCATCTTTCAAACTTTTAGTCAAAGTATGATGACCTATCATAAAAACGAAAAAAAAAAAAAGAGATTTTTTTTTTAAATACGAGCTAAAAATTCATTTCGGATAATTGAACTTTTTCAAATTGTTTCTTTTTAAGTACCAGAAAAATCTGCGCCAAAACAACCGACGTTAAGAAGAATAAAAGACCTTGAATACGAAATGGGTCTTGCAGTACTATTTCCGCATTTACCTGACCAAATCCACCCACATTAGGATTATTTGTTAATGGTTGATCTGCCTTAACAAAATCACCTTCCGAAACAAGAAGTTCGGGGCCCGGAGGTATTATGTCAACACCAGATCGGCCTTGCGATATATTCTCAATCAGTACCTCGTATCCCCCTTTCTCTTTACGTAAAATTTTGCTGATTCTACCCGTTAATGAAGCATTAAATATTGTATTATTGCTTTGGCTACCATCAGGATAAACTTGACCTCTTCCTCTATTACCTCCGGCATATATAGGATATTTCCAGAAGTGCGATTCTTTTTTTAGAGCAGGATCCGGGGATAGGATTGGAAATACAATTTCCTTGTATTTTTGACCAGGAATAGGACCTATTACAAGAATATTTTTTTGGAAGGGGCGATAATTTTGAAAAGGTAGATTACCTATTTTTTCTTTTATTTCAGGAGAAATACGATCCGGAGGAGCTAATTCAAAACCTTCGGGTAAGATTAAAACAGCTCCTACATTTAAGTTTCCCTTTTTCCCGTTAACTAGAACTTGTTTGATTTGTGTGTCATAAGGAATTTTCACAACTGCTTCAAAAACGCTATTAGGAAGCACAGATTGCGGAACTTCGATCTCTACAGGTTTTTTAGCCAAGTGGCAGTTGGCGCATACAATACGTCCAGTAGGTTCTCGAGGATTCTCATAACTTTTTTGGGCAAAAATAGGATATGCTTTTGAAAAAGAAATACGAGTTGTTATATTTATCGTTATGAAAGTGGAGATTGATAGAACCACTAATATTCTAATCCAATCAGAAACATTTTTTTTTTCCATCATTTTTCGTTTAAATTTTTTTTTTTGAAGAATCGAGAACTATTCTTTATCTCCGTTTCATTTATTATTCAACCTAAAGATGGTTTTTCATTTTACATTTATTCTTTAATATTATAAATCGAGAAGAAAAAAGGCCTGATTTTTTATTCATTCATCGAATGATAGATTACTACAAGAGACGGAGATATACGATTAAATCGGCGGAAAATCCAATATTTCAAAATTGTATCTAGAATAACAGGAAAAGTTGAAACAAGACTAAAAATGATTTGGTCATTATGCACAAATCCATAATTTTCAGAAATCCAACTGATAAGGACTTCCCAACCATGAGGTGAATGGAACCCAATGCATAGATCAGTCATTAAAAGAATTGAAAAGGCTTTCATTGTATCGTTTATACTATAGAAAATTTCTCGAATCCAAGAAAAGAAAATTGTAAGCTTTTTTTGACTCATAAAAAGAAAAGTGCTTAGAATAATAAATTCTAAAAGATTTGTTCCTAAATGTGTAACTATTTGGATACAATCTTTTTTGTACAACTCGAACAAAAATTTTTTTTTTAAATGTGTTTCCGAAAAATCTTCTACTGTTGTTTCAAAGAGCAAAAGTTCTTCTATTTGACTAACTCTTACTAGATTATTTTCTTCTTGTAAATAATCTAATATTTTGGATGAACTAGTATTCCACCAAAAAGTGACCCACGATTCTACGCATTTTTCTAGTGAAATAGAAATTAGACACGGCAATACTATAAAACATGCAACATATCGTAAAGAAACAGCTGCTCTATTTTGTGTAACTTCTATGTGATGAATAACTAATGAACTTGATTTATTCATGAGTTCTGATCGAAGTCGAGATATAATACGAATTATAGAATGAGGTATCAAACCCATGGATTCTTCTCAATTCATTTTTAAAATGAAAACTACAAATATTTTTATAGAATTGTCTATGTCTAATCAAACTCCTTCAATAGACACACGCAAAAAACGAGCTAATTCTACAGCTTTTTGTTCCATTTCTTTTTGATGAATTTTTTCCCCAGTACGAGCTAAAGGAATGTCTGGTAATCCCCTTACTTTCATATAAAGGACATGGTGGCTAGAAAAAAGACTTTTTTGTACTTGCATTGTGATCATCTGAACATTTTCGATAGAAAATCGTAAATAAACACGACGAGTTCTTCCTGGGAATCCCCAACGAAAAAGACATATAATTCCTTTTTTTTCATCAATCTGATTGTAACCACTACCCACATCAAAAAAAATTGTACACCAAAAATAAAAGCTAAAAAAAAGGCCTGCAATACCATAAAAACACATTATAATCCCTTGTGGAATAAAAAGTATTTTTTCAATTTCAAAAAACAGTAGGGGTATAAGGTTCCTGCCAAGATAACTTGAAAATCCAACTAGAAAAAAACCTAATGCACCTGCAAAAAGAACAGAGGCAAACAAAAAATTACTTTTTCTTCGAGAACCTTGGATAGACTCTATCCAAAGCCTTTTTGATTGATGATTCATATAAGTCATATCTCAATTAAATTGAAGTGAAGAGAAGGAATAAGCAAGGGCGAGACGGGCTATTCCTTACTTTCACTAGCTTTGTATCAACATTTTTAAGATTGGGAAACTAATTCTTCGTTTTCATAATATTTCATCTTTTTGGATGTACAAAAAAGAAAGTACCATTGTAAGGGCCGAGAAAACTAAACCCACTATAGGTACAAAAATGGAAGATAAGTTAGAATTTACCATAGAAAAAAATAGAAATTTGTTTCTTTTTCTTTCTAACATTGTATATTATTCACAGACAATGCTAGAAAGAAAAATCGCACATCTGGAAGTGTATAAAGTTTTTTCTATATGAAATCTATTATGAGCTAGAAGGGGGTTGAACCCTTGACATCATGGTCTGGAACCGTGGGCTCTTTTCCACTGAGCTGCTAACTCCTGACCAAAAATACTAAGTAAACTCCAACAAGAATCAATGAAAGAGTCTGGGTAGACCCCCAGACCCCCCGAAAAATAGAAATCAAAAGTTTCCTAGTTGAAACTACTATAGCGTATCCACACTATCAAATTCAAACTTGATTTCTTTCCATACTTCACAAGCAGCAGCTAGTTCAGGACTCCACTTACAAGCTTCACGAATTACTTCATTCCCCTCACGAGCAAGATCACGTCCTTCATTACGAGCTTGGACACAAGCTTCTAAAGCAACCCGATTAGCTACGGCACCGGGTGCATTTCCCCAAGGATGTCCTAAGGTTCCTCCACCAAATTGTAATACAGCGTCATCTCCAAAGATATCGGTCAAAGCAGGCATATGCCAAACGTGAATACCTCCTGAAGCAACAGGCAGAACACCTGGCATAGATACCCAATCTTGCGTGAAATAAATACCACGACTTCGATCTTTTTCAATAAAGTCATCACGAAGTAAATCCACAAAACCTAAAGTAATTTCTCGTTCTCCTTCAAGTTTACCTACGACAGTACCGGCATGAATATGATCTCCACCGGACATTCGTAATGCTTTAGCCAGTACACGGAAGTGCATACCATGATTTTTTTGTCTATCAATAACTGCATGCATTGCACGATGAATATGAAGAAGTAAGCCATTATCTCGGCAATAATGAGCTAAAGTGGTATTTGCAGTGAAACCTCCTGTTAAATAATCATGCATAACAATCGGAACCCCTAATTCTCTTGCGAATACTGCTCTTTTTATCATTTCTTCACATGTACCCGCAGTAGCATTTAAGTAATGTCCCTTAATTTCACCTGTTTCAGCTTGAGCTTTATAAATAGCTTCCGCGCAAAAAACAAAGCGATCTCTCCAACGCATAAAGGGTTGAGAATTTACATTTTCATCATCTTTAGTAAAATCTAGTCCGCCACGAAGACATTCATAAACTGCTCTACCGTAATTTTTAGCAGATAGACCTAATTTAGGTTTGATGGTACATCCCAACAAAGGACGTCCGTATTTGTTTAATTTATCTCTTTCTACTTGGATCCCATGAGGTGGACCTTGAAATGTTTTGATATAAGCAGGAGGAATTCGCAAATCTTCTAGGCGTAGAGCTCGTAGAGCTTTAAAACCAAAAACATTCCCCACAATAGAAGTAAACATGTTAGTAACAGAACCTTCTTCAAAAAGGTCCAAAGGATATGCTACATAAGCAATAAATTGATTGTCTTCTCCCGGAACAGGTTCGATATCATAGCATCGTCCTTTGTAACGATCAAGACTAGTAAGACCATCAGTCCAAACTGTGGTCCATGTACCTGTAGAAGATTCAGCAGCTACCGCTGCGCCTGCTTCCTCGGGCGGTACTCCGGGTTGAGGAGTTACTCGGAATGCTGCCAAGATATCAGTGTTCTTAGTCTGATACTCTGGAGTATAATAAGTTAATCTATAATCTTTAACACCAGCTTTAAATCCTACGCTTGCTTTAGTTTCTGTTTTTGGTGACATAAGTCCCTCCCTAAATCAAATCATATTTCTGACAAGAACGAGGTCTGCTCGACATTTTCTTTTATAGACTCTTTTCTTCCTTATTGGTAGATTTTGGATACACTTTTTATTTTAAAATTTTTTTATATATAATGCAACCCAATTTTTACTTTGAAAAGTCATTCTTCTCAGAATATTTCTAGGATAAATGTATAAATATAAAAAAGATGTAGTTTATTTTCTTATTCATTGAACATGTAAAACAAAAAAAGATTGAATTATGCTATTAACCTACTACAAAAGAGTAAAATAAAATCGAGTTAGTTTTTGACTGATTCAATTGATTTGATACGGACTTCTTGGATTTTTTCAATCATGCTTTTAATTTTGATTTTTATGAGAACCCAAAGTTTTCTTTTTTTTGTATCAACAAAGATACAAAAAAATGTAGGACATATTACTCAAATAATTGGTCCGGTACTGGATGTATCCTTCCCTCTGGGGAATCTACCTAATATTTACAATTCTTTGATTGTGAAAGGTCAAATAGGCAGTAAGGAAATTAATATTACTTGTGAAGTACAACAGTTATTGGGAAACAATACAGTTAGAACTGTAGCTATGAGCGCGACAGACGGTTTGATGAGAGGAATGAAAGTAATTGATACAGGAGCTCCTCTTAGTGTACCCGTCGGTAAAATGACTCTGGGACGAATTTTCAACGTTCTTGGAGAACCTGTTGATAATTTAGGTCCTATAGACACAAGTACAACATTTCCTATTCATCGACCCGCCCCTGCCTTTTCACAATTAGATATTAATTTGGCAATTTTTGAAACAGGCATTAAAGTCGTGGACCTTTTAGCACCTTACCGACGTGGTGGCAAAATTGGTCTCTTTGGGGGAGCAGGAGTGGGTAAAACAGTGCTAATTATGGAGTTAATCAATAACATAGCTAAAGCTCATGGTGGTGTTTCCGTTTTTGGCGGCGTAGGAGAACGTACTCGTGAAGGAAATGATCTTTACATGGAAATGAAGGAATCCGGAGTAATCAATGAAAAAAATATAACAGAATCCAAAGTAGCTCTGGTCTATGGTCAAATGAATGAACCACCAGGAGCTCGTATGAGAGTTGGTTTAACCGCCCTAACTATGGCAGAATATTTCCGAGATGTGAACGAACAAGATGTACTTTTATTTATAGATAATATTTTCCGCTTTGTTCAAGCTGGATCTGAAGTATCCGCTCTATTGGGCAGAATGCCCTCTGCTGTAGGTTATCAACCAACCCTTAGTACAGAAATGGGTTCTTTGCAAGAGAGAATAACTTCTACTAAAAAAGGGTCTATAACCTCTATCCAAGCAGTTTATGTACCTGCGGACGACTTGACTGATCCCGCTCCTGCTACAACATTCGCACATTTGGATGCTACTACTGTACTTTCTAGAGGATTAGCTGCCAAAGGAATCTACCCAGCAGTTGACCCATTAGATTCCACATCTACTATGCTTCAACCTAGGATTGTAGGTGAAAAACATTATGAAATTGCACAAGAAGTGAAACAAACCTTGCAACGTTACAAAGAACTTCAAGATATTATAGCTATTCTTGGACTAGATGAATTATCAGAAGAAGACCGATTAACTGTAGCCAGAGCACGAAAAATTGAACGTTTTTTATCACAGCCCTTTTTTGTAGCAGAGGTTTTTACGGGTTCCCCAGGGAAATATGTTAGTCTTATTGAAACAACAAGAGGTTTTCAAATGATTCTTGCCGGAGATTTAGATGGTCTCCCTGAACAATCCTTTTACTTGATTGGTAATATCGATGAAGTTATAAAATGATAAGAGAAATCTACCGCGAAGGCTATTAATAAGTAAAATTTGAATTTCAAAAAATGACACTAAATCTTCGTGTATTAACTCCTACTCGAGTTGTTTGGGATTCCCAAGTAAAAGAAATCATACTTTCCACTAATAGTGGTAAAATTGGCATCTTACCAAACCATGCTTCACTTGTTACTGCTGTGGATATAGCGGTTATGAAAATACGTATTAATGAAAAATGGTCTACTATTGCTTTGATGGGTGGTTTTGCCAAGATAGAGCAAAATCAAATTATTTTATGGGTAAATGATGCAGAGAAGGGTGTTGACATTGATCCTCAAGAAGCACAAGAAGTTTTTCAACAAGCTAAAGCTAACGCAAATCGAGTTCTAGGCAAAAGACAAAAAATTGAAGTTGATCTAGCTATCAAAAGAGCTAGAACCAGATTAGAAGCTATAAACGCAGTTTTACCTAATTAGAGCTCCCCCCCCCCCCTTTTTTTCGGGGGGGCTCGAGCCAGTCTTAGAAGATTTCGATTTATACCTACTATTGGATTTGAACCAATGACTCTCGCCTTATGAAAGCGATACTCTAACCACTGAGTTAAGTAGGTCATATACATATAAATAACATTTTTGCAAACAATGATATATTAAAACATAGATAATATTCTTTTCTCATCAAATTGATTCAATAAAATGAAGCAGAAAAGGATCTGTTTAACAGAAAAGGATCTGTTTATAAGAAAAATAGTACGATTAGAAGCAATAGAAATATTGATTCATCTGAGTTGAGATGATATGGTCTCGGTTTCATCTCCATTCAAAGTATATAACGAGTATGAAACCTCAGAAAAATGGTTATTACTTTATGAACTTTGAGGTGTATAAGAAATCAAAATCTAGGTCTTAGTCTATGTTCATCAAAGAAAAACTCTTTGCAAGATGGATGAGATTTTGTGAGAAATAGAAAAAAATATCAAGCAAAAAGAAGAGTCATCAAGACAATATGATTTGGATTCTGCTTTACCAAGAAGGTTCGACTAAAAAAAGAATTAATCGAAATCACAGCATAACGATAAAGCTTTAAATTACTTTACTTAATAGTAATCAAAACAGAATTGAATACCAGGAACCAGAATTGAACTGGTGACACGAGAATTTTCAGTCCTCTGCTCTACCAACTGAGCTATCCCGGCCGGTAACACGAATTTTTTCTCACAGAGTGATAACTAAACTTACTATGACTATGCTCATCCTTTATTTTCAAATAAACTAATAAATTAGTTAATCCAACACTAATATTTGCAATATTTTCCCAAACTTGGGGATAGAGGGACTTGAACCCTCAAGGTCTCGTAGACCAACGGATTTTCTGACTACTCCAAATTTCATTGGTGCTGAAAAGAACATGTAGAAATGGGCTCTCTCTTTATTCGCTCTATAACGGATTTCTTTTCTCTCTAGAAAATGAAATCCAGTTGATTTGAATGATATTCATAGTTAGAATAACTTCCATCGAGTCTCTGCACCTATCTACCTTTTTTAGTCAGAGAATCCTCTGACTTGGATTTGGCTCAGGATTGCCCATTCGAACTATCTCGGGTTTCCCTGTATTGGAAAGCTATCATTTAGTAGGATTTCCTACTAAAGCTCAATTTAATCAAGTCCGTAGCGTGTACCAATTCCGCCATATCCCCTTCTACTTAAGTGTAAGAAGCCTAGTATTCAGATCAACAAATTTTCAAAATGTTCAAACTCAAAAACAAAGCTAGACGTTTCTTTTTTTTCAAGAAAAAATTAGTTTGTTCTAGAATAGTTTCGCATAAATCAACTATTGCAGCATTAGACTGTTTTGCTTAGTTCAAAGGTTAGAGCATCGCACTTGTAATGTGATGCTAATCGGTTCGATCTCGATAGCAGACTTTTTCCTATTTCTGTTATCTCTAGAATAGAAAGAAAATGTGAAGGTATAGAAAATATCTGCGGATAGATATCAAAATCAAAGATGGAAAAAGTTCTTTTTACTCATAGCAAAAAGAACTTGATAGAATAGATCGGGACTGACGGGACTCGAACCCGCAACTTCCGTCTTGACAGGGCGGTACTCTAACCAATTGAACTACAATCCCTTTACTTTTTTTAGTTTTTAGTAAACTTGGTTCGATCTTTTTTTTCCTTCCCAGCAAGTATCTGCTTGTTCTCTTTTCTATCTAACAACATTGAAACTAAAGCTTTGGGTCGAGCTGGATTTGAACCAGCGTAGGTATAATGCCAACGAGTTTACAGCCCGTCCCCATTAACCACTCGGGCATCGACCCGGAAAGAGAAAAGACTTTTTAAACCACTCCTTTTCTCGTACCCCTAGGGGAAGTCGAATCCCCGCTGCCTCCTTGAAAGAGAGATGTCCTGGGCCACTAGACGATAGGGGCCAGTATTCGCATAATATCCAACAAACTAGGAATTTGTCAAGTTCATAAACGTGGTTTTTGGATAATATCTAAGAATCCATAGTCCGAAAAGATATTTTGGACTGAAAAGTTTTCTGGGACGAAAGGATTCGAACCTTTGTAATAACAGGACCAAAACCTGTTGCCTTACCGCTTGGCGACGTCCCATTATTATGTTTTCTGCTTTTCAACATTGTGTAGTGTAATAGAAATAGAACTTAGATATTATTTGGTCATAATTTTGAAAAAGTTCAAAATTAGGAGAGGGGGGGGGGTTGATCTTTTTCTATTAGATCTAGTAAAATAATGTCTGAAAAAATTTTCAGTCAAACGATTCCTTTTTAAACAATATAAACTCAAAACTGATTGATGGAGACCTGTAATGCTAACTATTCTTTTTTTCCAAAATACTTTTGTTGTTTCAAGCAATCTTTTTTTTTGTAAACTACCCGAAGCTTATGCGAATTTTGATCCACTTGTGAATATAATGCCAATAATTCCCGTGTTTTTTTTTCTATTGGCTTTTGTTTGGCAAGCAGTCGTAAGTTTTCGCTAAAAAAAAAATATGTGTTTTTATTTATTAATCTTTTTATTTATTAATCTAATTAAAGATCTCGGAGATTACGCAATGCTTACTCTTAAGGTATTTGTTTATACAATAGTGATTTTCTTTATTTCCCTTTTTATCTTTGGATTTCTATCAAATGACCCAGGGCGTAATCCTGGCCGTAAAGAAGAAGGTTAATTAATTTCAATCAATAATAACATAACGGAGAGAGAGGGATTCGAACCCTCGATACGGGATTGTCCGTACAACGGATTAGCAATCCGCCGCTTTGGTCCTCTCAGCCATCTCTCCTAGCGAGAAAAAGATTAAGTTATCGTGTCTTGACAAAAAAAAGAGTTTTTTCTTTGTTCTAGATAGAAACTAAATAGATAATTATTCATAAAGTTCTTTTCCCAATTGGAAAGCTAAAATACTTGTTATCAAAGCCAAAACAAGGGCTAGCAACAATTGACCTTCTGATATCATTTGTCCCCTCCTTTTTTTTTTATTTCGTTTTTCCTTTCCATTTTATTATTCTTATTATTTCATTGTAACAATGAATTTTGCAGAAGGCTATAAAAAAAGGAAAACAGGCGGGTAATTCCTCCAAAATAGAATAAAAATTCAAGTTAGTTATAGATTTCGTTTATTTGAAGTTTGCACTTGGGTGACCCTTAGGTTACTGAAGACCACAAAACCTATAAATAGATAACGAAACAAGCAGAAAGTTGGAATTTCTAGTTATTTTTTTCATTTAGAAAAATCGACTTAACAAAAACAAAAAAAAAATGAACCCATATATGGGAGAAACTAACCTTTACTAGTTGGATATCCCCCATGAGCCGAATGAAATGAAATTTTGTGTTCGATTCTCAATTAGAAGCATTCGAAATGTGTCATAACCTTTAACCCTCCAAGCTAATTATGCGGGTTCCATTTCCATGAAATGCTACCTGCTATTCTAGAAAACAATGGAATTCCAAATTTTTTTCTAAGTTGATCACGAAAACTCGTGATCAACATAGAAAAAAAAAGAGAGAAAGAGCGTCCATCGTCTAATGGATAGGACAGAGGTCTTCTAAACCTTAAATATAGGTTCAAATCCTATTGGACGCATTATTTTTTTAATTGAAGAACAAAAAGTTCAATTTGTTCTTTAATAGCTTCTCTTAACATCGTTTCTGCTTCTTCGGTTAATGTCTTAGTTGTACGTATAATTTCTCCGAATTGAGGTTTACTATTTTTTAAATACTCTCGTAATTGATCTAGAAATTTTTTAACAAATTGAACTTCGAATCGATCTAGATATCCATTTGTCCCAATAAAAATAGTAGCTATTTGCTCTTCAACACTTAAAGGGGCTGATTGAGGTTGTTTGAGTAGCTCGCGTAACCGTTGACCTCTTGCTAATTGATCTTGAGTACCTTTATCAAGATCAGAAGCGAATTGGGCAAAGGCTTCTAACTCTGCAAATTGAGCTAACTCTAATTTCAATTTTCCGGCTACTTGCTTCATTGCTTTTATCTGAGCCGCGGATCCGACTCTAGATACAGAAAGACCTACATTAATGGCAGGGCGTATCCCTGCATTGAAGAGATCGGCAGACAAAAAAATTTGTCCATCAGTAATAGAAATTACATTAGTAGGAATATACGCTGAAACGTCTCCAGCTTGTGTTTCTACTATAGGTAGAGCAGTAAGACTTCCTTCACCCAACTGATTATTTAATTTAGCTGCTCGTTCAAGTAAGCGCGAATGTAAAAAGAAAACATCTCCAGGGTAAGCTTCCCGGCCAGGTGGTCTTCTTAATAGAAGAGACATTTGTCGATAAGCTTGTGCTTGTTTAGATAAATCATCATAAATTATTAAAGTATGTTGCTTTTTATACATGAAATATTCAGCTAAAGCTGCTCCTGTATAAGGAGCAAGATATTGTAGTGTAGCAGGCGAATCTGCAGGTTCGGATACAACAATAGTATATTCTATTGAGCTACGTTCTCGTAATGTTTTAACTACTTGAGCTACAGAAGAAGCTTTTTGACCAATTGCTACATAGACACATATAACATTTTGTCCTTTTTGGTTAAGAATAGTATCTGTAGCTACGGCTGTCTTACCAGTCTGTCTGTCGCCAATAATTAATTCTCGTTGACCTCGTCCTATAGGAATCATAGAATCAATAGCAATAAGTCCTGTTTGAAGAGGTTCATAGACGGACCGGCGCGAAATAATACCCGGAGCAGGAGATTCAATCAGTCGGACTTCCGAAGCAGAAATTGGACCTCTGCCGTCAATAGGTTGGGCTAAAGCGTCTACAATACGACCTAAAAAAGCATCACTTACTGGTATCTGCGCAATTTTACCTGTTGCTTTCACGGAACTTCCTTCTTTAATTGTCAAACCATCCCCCATTAAAACAACTCCAACATTATTAGTCTCTAAATTTAGAGCAATACCGATTGTACCATCTTCAAATTCGACCAATTCCCCTGCCATTACTTCACAAAGACCATGAATACGAGCAATACCGTCTCCTACTTGAAGTACAATGCCCATATTAATCACTTGGACTTCGTTATTATATTGCTCGATTTGGTCACGTATAAGACTACTAATTTCGTCAGGCCGAATAGTTATCATGACTCCTCCTAATATATCTGTTTTGAAAAAAAGGAAAACCTATCTAGTCAAAAATTCTTTTCATGTCTTTAAGCTGATCAATATTATAGTCGATAATATATAAATGCAATTCGTTATTCAAGCAGTTAGTTAAAGTTATTAAAGCGTTTCGTAAAGCTTGACAAGAAACTTGTTGTCTTACCTGATCAATTACTATTTGTTGTTCAAAGCAAACAGTTTCATTTTTAGAATCTTCCAGTTGTTTTAAATTTGCTGAAGCAGCTTTAATGAGATTTTCTTTTTCTTCTTCAATTTGTAGGTATCCGTTTTTTCGAATTTCATTTACTCTTTTTTCAACATCTCGTAACCGAGCTCGAGCCTTCTCAAGTTGATCGGCAGCTCCGTTACATAAATCTTCTGAATTTTGAATAGTTTGACAAATCTTGAGTTTACGATTATCTAATAGATTACTTAATGAAAGTAGATCATCTCTTCTTTAATCCCCGAAATTTGAATAAATAATCTCTTCCCAAACCGAACATGAAATTTTCATTTCATTCGGCTCTCTTGCTCAGTTTTCAGTACCAAGCCTGCCTTTCTGCTTAAGAGGTATGAAACATCTTTTAACTATGAAGACTCTTTTGTCAAGGGGGAATTTTTTTTTTTCTTTTTGTTTGACAAAGTTGTTTTTTTCCTTTGAATAATATCTCTTTTGTGTAGGTTGTTAGTTCAATTTCACATAAATTGGGAGATCCCGATTCTTTTATTGTTTCCAGAGATATGAATATTATCTATCTAGTGGAGTAATCTCCAACTATGTCCTTTAACACAACACTAGACACAGTGGTGGAAAGAATACACCCTGTTCTATTCAATTTGGACTTTAAGCAGTTCTGCTTTAACCATTCAACGAACATTCTCCGTACTCATTAATTACGAAATGCGGTAGTACTTCTCTAGTCCCCGTATAGAAGTAATTCGTTGAGATTATGCACTTTTGTATCTTATTGAAAGCGCAGCTGGTTCATCTCAGCTATATTATTCAAAACTACAACTCGCACACACTCCCTTTCCAAAAAATATGAGTATGCCAAACACTACACTTAAATTGATTATATTTGTTTCCAAAATATTAGTATTTAATCGAAAGCCTTCAGCTAAGGGCCAATAGCTTAAATAAACGAAAGAATCAATTACTTTTTTCATATGGTCTCCCCTTATAGATAAAAATTTTGCAAAATCAAAAATTCCGTCATTCCAACACCTTTTGTACTTAGTTTTATTAATTTAGAAAAGTTTATAAATAAACAGCTCAATTTTTGGTATTTATGATCTCATTACTTATTCAGAGAGTAACAGTAGAAAACTTTTGTTTCGAGGCAGCCCCTCCAGGACAAGTAATTCCGTAGAGGGGAAGATTGAATTCTCAAACAAAAGGATTAGCAAATAGCAGTGCTAAAGCAACAACTAACCCATAAATAGTTAAAGCTTCCATAAATGCTAAACTTAACAATAATGTACCTCGTATTTTACCTTCTGCTTCAGGTTGTCTCGCAATACCCTCTAGAGCTTGACCGGCAGCAGTCCCTTGGCCAACACCCGGCCCAATAGAAGCAAGTCCGACGGCTAACCCAGCAGCAATAACAGAAGCGGCAGAAATAATAGGATTCATAATAATCTCCTTTTACTTAAAAAAATGTATTGAATAGTTGATAATACTAAAAACCTAGTTAGTATACTTTTTTTCAGCTTAGTCCATTGAATATTTTATTAAGATTGGATTCCTATAAATGATTTAATCATGATTTTCTAAGGATTCACCTATATAAGCTGCAGCGAGAGTCGCAAAAATGAGAGCCTGAATTCCGCTTGTGAATAATCCTAGAAACATTACAGGTATAGGAACAACTAAAGGAACTAGAGAAACAAGAACGGCGACTACTAATTCATCTGCCAAAATATTTCCAAAAAGTCGAAAACTAAGTGATAAAGGCTTGGTAAAATCTTCTAAGATATTAATTGGTAACAATATTGGAGTTGGTTGAATATATTTACCAAAAAAACTTAATCCTTTTTTTGAAAGACCCGCATAGAAATAGGCTACTGACGTAAGTAAAGCTAAAGCAACTGTAGTATTAATGTCATTTGTAGGTGCAGCCAATTCGCCGTGCGGTATTTGAAAAATACCCCAAGGAACAAGAGCACCGGACCAGTTAGAAACAAAGATAAAAAAAAATAAGCTTCCAATAAAAGGAAGCCAAGAAACATAATGTTCCTCGCCAATTTGAGTTCTGGTCAAATCCCGAAGAAATTCAAGAATGTATTCAGCAAAATTTTGTTTTCCGGTTGGAATAGTTTGCGGATCTCGAATAGTTATAATAGCGAAACCTAGTAAAATAGCAATAACAAACCAAGAAGTTATAAGTACTTGTCCATGAGCTTGAAACCCGCCTATTTGCCAATACAAGTGTTGGCCTACCTCTACACCAGAAATTTCTCCAAAATGATTGAAATTATTTAGTATACTAATACTATTTTGCAATATGTTCATATTATCCTTTTTCAAAAAAATCACTTATTTTTTTCTGAAGGAATGATTTCTGAATTTTCTCTAAAAAAAAAAAAAAGAAAGAGCGAGCTTTGCGCTTACTTCGAAAAATGATTTGACTAATTATTATAACCAGAAGAAACAGCTGACATTAATTTGTTCAGAATTAATCCAACGGATCCACGGGCATCATCATTGGCTGGAATTGGAATATCTACGAAATCTGGATCACAATTGGTATCAACTAAACTAATTGTAGGAATGCCCAGCGCTCTGCATTCTCTAACAGCAGTAGATTCCTTTTGTTGATCAACGATTATTACAATATCAGGTAACTTTTTCATATAGAAAATTCCTTCTAAATACTGTTGTAGAAGTTCTAATTGCTTTTCAATAAGTGCAATTTCTTTTTTCGTACGTCTTCGATGGAACAGCCCTGACTTATATTTTTGTTTCAAATTTCTAAACCTCTCAAGTTTTTCTTTTGTGGTAGACCAATTCGTTAACAAGCCACCCTGCCATTTGTAGTTGATATAATGACATCCAGTTTTTTTAGCAGTTGATGCTATTAAATCAGCTGCATACCCTTTCGTGCCAACTAGAAGGAATTCCTTTCGTTTTCTCGCGGCATCCATTAAAAGATCGCAAGCTTCAGATAAAAAAAGAATTGTTCGAACTAGATTGATAATATGTAAATTTCCACGTTCAGTCAAAATATAACAACGCATTTTCGGATTCAACTCATTTTTTTGATGTCCGAGATGAACTGCTACTTTTATCATATCTTTGAAAACATTCTTTTTAGAAACACGCCTTTTTTTTTTGAAAACGTTTGTCATGTTTTGCTTTTCTCTTCTCTAAAAGAATTTCCATTCCTACGGAATCTATGACTTTTCTAAATTTTTAGTTTTCTATTCTAAAAAAAGAATAGAAAAAAAAAAAAACGAAGATTTTTTTGTTTAGTTTCGCTTTTTGAAACCTTTTGATTTTTTTTTTTTCCATTTTCCAGTACCGGCGGGTATTTTACTACTGAGAATCAAATTTTCCTTCAGTCCTTTCAACCAATCAATCCGACCTTGAAAAGCAGCTTTAGCTAAAACTCGAGTAGTTTCCTGAAAACTGGCCTCCGATATAAAACTTGTAGTTTCAAAAGATGATTTTGTTATCCCCAAAATTTTTGTTTGATAGTGGATTACCTCGTCGAAAGCCCGATCTAGTTTTTGTGCTCGCGAAAAGAAAACGAGCTCTCCTGGTAAAAAAACATTAAGCATTACGTCCTTAGACACAAGTACTCTTGAGGTCATTTGCTGTATAATAAGCTCTAAGTGTTTCTCACATATATGTACTCCTTGAGATTGATAAACTTTTTGTATTTGATTGACTAAATGAATTTGACCTTGCGTCAAAGTTATTTTAGTACTTATGACTAAACCCCAAAAACTTCCAAGAGTTATTGTCATATCTTGGTTCCATTTTCGAAAGCTATTTTCTAAACTTTGTACTACAGGATTTTTTGAATGTGCCTCTAAAAATTGTTCCACTTTTGGAAGACCTCGTGTTATATCACTAGATTGAAATCTTTCATACAAATAGGTTATTAACGAATTTCCTTGGTTAATAATTTCTGCGTAATTACCATGAATAGTAGATTTTGGAGTAGCCAAGTAGGGTTTAGCTAATCGCACTATTAAAGATTTTTCACGAATAACGATAATTTGTCCTGATTCTGAAAATGATTCATTTCTTGATATAGCAAATTTTTGCCAAAGCAATTGGCCAAGATTTTTTATTGGAAATTTTTGCTCACAGTTCTTTTTTGAATTTGAAAAAAAAGTAATTCTTTTTGTTGGAGATTCCCAAAATTTGCTATTTTCGTCCATAATATAACATTTAGGGGCTTCGAAAAGTTTTAAATAGTTGTAAAGACTCTTAAACAATCTTTTCTTACAATTTAGAAAAACTTTATGAATACGATATAAATGCCCTAAAAAACTTACTTCTTCAAATTCGTTTATGATATCTAAAGTTTGTAATAGTTTTATTTGAAAATAATCAGATGTTGCTAGAATAATCCAAGACAAACTTTTATCTTCCTTAGATAATGAACGAAAAGTTGCTGTATACTTTTTGCTGGAAGATAAAAGTTTAGCTTGATGAAAAAATATTACTAAATTTTTTAGATTGTGTTTTTGATTTATCGGAGTCAAACTAAGTTCAATCATGTCGATAATAATCTTCTTTGTTCGTATGGACGTAATACATGTATAAGCCCTAGGTTCCCTAGGTTTTATCGATTTGTTTTCCCAAATCAAAATTAAACAATTCCAAATCAGATGAACATTCGTTTTGAGATTTTTGATTTCATGGAAAAAATTGTTCTCTTTTATATGTAACTTGTTTTCTTCTCTAAAAAGATCTGTACAAAAGCGTACTTTTGATGAATTCTTAGGTTTTTGATATTCTAGGGTGGTTTGTAGTAATACAAATGATTTTTTCTTGTAAGCCCTTTTTTTTTGAAAATAGTTCCTTTCTAGTTGCAATTCTTTAAAAATATTTTTTTGTTTGCGTCTAAATATGTGTAAAGATTTTTTGATCTTTCTATAGCTATAAAAATAGATGTTTATGGATAATATTTTCGCAAAAATAGTTGGTTTTTTTTTGTGAAATTGGACTAGTCCAAAAACTTGTTTTTTTTTATTACCGATTTTTTGTGTGTCTACTCGACAAAAAATATGATCAAGCAAGAAAAATTTGTTAGACGAATAAATACATTCTAGAAATTCTGAGTTCACAATCTTATATTGAGAATTGTTCCATATATAGAAACTTGTATTTCTATTCAAAAGACCATTTCGGGAAATTTTTAGAATACAATTAGGAAAAAGTAGTCTATGTTCCTTTTTTTGTCTTTTTGAAACAGTAAGCAATGGAACCAGAATGCGATTTGTTTGTTTCTTTCCTTTAATATTGCAATCAAAATTATCCAAAAATTTTGGAATAGAGATAAAAAATTTATTTTGAATGAATTTTTCTTCGGAACGATAAAAGGACAAATTTTGTAGTAAATTGTCTACAGAAGAGTCGAAATCATTTTGCTGTTTGGTAATCAGCAAGGGAATAGTTACTTGATCTTGATCTTTAGGAAACGGAAAAGCTAGTCTTGGTTTGCATATAGTTCCTGATAATATCCATAAATGACCCGCTTCAAGTGTACAATGAACATTACCTTGGACATTTTTTGGTTCATGCCATAGAAGAGTACTCCAGTGCATTTCTCCGTTTAATTCTGAATATATATATTTAATAACTTTTTCCTTTAAAAAAGAAATTTTAGTATGAATTTCAGCAATAAGTTGTTCCGATTCTACATTTTGGTAATTTTGAACAAAAATCCAACTTTTTGTTGGAATAATCGAATAATCCAACTTATCACCACTATCCTTTATAATTAAAAATAAACTTTTAGAACAAATATAAGCAGGATGCCCATAATATGTACGAATAGGATAAACTAACTTTGGATTGAATTGAATCCTTCCGTTGAAAGGCGCTCGTATAGTTCCTGCGATATTACCTGTAAAAACTCCTCCGGTATGAAAAGTCCTTAATGTTAATTGAGTTCCCGGTTCCCCGATAGATTGACCGGCAATAATACCTACTGCTTCTCCCAATTCGATCAAGTTATTGTGACTAAGACTTTGACCATAACATAATTGACAAATCCAAGATAGACTTTTGCAAGTAAAAGGACTTCGTATAGATATTGATTGGACCGAAAGACTGACGAATTGCTTAAAAAGTCCAGCACTAATTTCTTGATTGCGCGTAGCAACACATCTTTTATTTATATATACATGATCTGCTAATACACGCCCCATTATCTTGTTCAAAAAATTGATTTTTCCGATCTTTGTATGGGGACTATAAAAAATACCTTGAGTACTACCACAATCAATTTTACGTACAACTATATGTTGTACGACTTCAACAAGTCTACGTGTAATATAGCCAGCATCCGCTGTTCGTATAGCAGTATCCACAACTCCTTTACGAGCTCCATAGGAGGAAATTATATATTCTGTTAAAGAGAGCCCTTCCTGGAAATTGCCCTGAATGGGTAGATCCACAATTTTTCCTTGGGGATCTGACATTAACCCTCGCATACCTAGTAATTGGTGAACTTGAGATTTATTTCCCCGAGCTCCCGAGAAAGACATCATATAGACTGGATTCAAAGGTTCTATTATATGAAATTTAGGGTGCATTTCTTCTTTCAAAAATTCACTTGTAGTATGCCATCTTTCCATTAATTGACGTAATGTTTCGACTGTATGCAAATTGCCGAGAATATTTTGCTTTTCCGAATAAAAAGCTTGTTGGTCTTCTTCTTTAACAAGCCATCCTTTCGATGGCACTGCTAAAAGATCATCAATTGCTAATGAAAAAGATGCTTCAGTAGCTTGGTGAAACCCCAAAAATTTCAATTGATCCAAAATATGCGATGTACATGTCATTCCCAAGAGATCAATTAATTTTTGAATAAGCTCTTTCATGGCAGTTATATCCATCACTTTATTATAAAAATGAACTTGGTTTTTTTGTTTCATAACAAGAAACCTCCGCAATTATCTAATTCAGCAAAGTATTCCAGTCCTCAAATAAAAGACCTCCTTGATCTCTCTGTACACATAAAAGATAAGAGATTTAGAAAGCGGGCGTCGTTTGAGAGGATTCAAAAAGCTTTGAGGTTGTTTTTATAGCATTTTTGATTTCTCGATTGAAAAGAACACGACCTACGGTCGTTCGAATATATATACAAATAATTTGTTCTATTCGATCGTTTTGAGTCACATAATGTTCATAAATTTGCTGAGATAAGCCCTTAGGGTGATATTGAATTTCAATAGGGACTTCTCGGGCTGTTGGGGTAAGAATACTTCCATTTGCTACTTTCCATTTCAACCATAAAGGGTTGTTTAATTGGACTTGTTTTTTTTGAAATGCTATGAACACATGATTAAAACTTAAGAAATAAGTATTCTTTTTTCTAAAAAAAATGATCTCTTTTGATTGAAATGGGTGATATCTTATTTCGTAAATATCTTGTGGTTTTTCAACAGTTAATATATAAAGTCCAAGAAGCATATCTTGTGTTGGTATTGTAATAGGACTTCCATGACTTGTAGATAAAATATTTGTATAAGAAAACATAAGTAAACGGGCTTCTACAATAGCTTCTGGAGATAAAGGTACATGAACAGCCATTTGGTCTCCGTCAAAGTCTGCATTAAATCCCGTACAAACTAATGGATGTAAACGAATGGCATGCTCTTTTACTAGAATTGGTTGAAACGCTAATATTCCAAATTTGTGGAGAGTAGGTGCTCGATTTAACAATACAGGGTGCCCCAGCATTACTTTTTTAAGTATTTTCCAAACAATGTTTTTCCGTTTTTGAATCAAATTTTTAGCAGCTCTCAGATTGGAAGCAAAACCTCGTCCAATAAGACTACGAATTAAAAAAGGTTGAAAAAGCTTGATTGCCATTTCTCGAGGTAACCCACATTGATGCAATGCCAGAGAAGGACCCACTATAATAACGGATCGACCTGAATAATCTACTCGTTTTCCAAGTAAATTTGTACGAAATCTTCCTTCTTTACCCGCAATCACATCCGAAAATGACTTATATGGTCTATTATGAAAATTTCTCGGTTGTCCGACGGTTCTATCATTGTCTAGAAGTGCATCTACGGCTTCTTGGAGTAATCGTTTTTGAAGAGTCAAGAAATCTCCTGTTGAATAAAAGGGACCGCCTTGCATTTCGAAACTAGTTTGAAGATTCTTATTCCGAATAAGAACTTTTTGATAAAGTTTATTCAAATCTGACTCCACAACCATTTGTTGACCCAAAGCAAAAATAGGTCTTAATTCGGGGGGAAGAACTGGTAATAAACATAGAACCATCCATTCTGGTTGGATTTTTGCTTGGATCAAATATTTAGCAAATTTTATGCGTCTGCTCAAAAAATGGTTTCTTTGTTGTATTTTGTTTTTACCTCTTTGAATTTTGTAATTTTTTAAGAGCTTTTTCCATTCAATATATGACTGATCCAGAAGAATACGAAGATCCAAACCAGTTAATTGTTTCTGTATAGCATTTCCACCAATAGCTATTTCTCTTTCTTGAAATTCGACAAAATTCCAACCAGAAATATAAGGAACAATAAAATCCATCCACGATGGAATGTCTTCATGTTGTAATAGACCCCGGAATCGTGATATAGTAGGTCTATTAGTTGTGGGCCTAGCAAGAAAAATATTTGGATAGATTATCTATCTCCCTCTAGAATCGGACGTGAAAGTTATCTTTTCATACGACTCAAGTCACTCTAAAAAGTTTTGGTAAAAAACTTCTCTTTAGCTTGGATAAGCAAAAGAAAACTATCCAAAAAAGTACCCATTGCTCACGTTCTAAAATTAGCAAAATTTCAAAATAGAATTATTGAGTAGTCTTTTCCCAATAGTTTTTTTCGAAAAAAAATTTTTTAGACTTGGGGTTTACTTGTCTGTTGTTCGTTTTTTTTTTTTTTTGAACTTAATCTTTTAGGTCTCTGTCCCACTTCGATGGTTAGAATACTTATGAAAAGTTATATGCAACGATTATATTTCTATAACCATAGCTAGCGTCTATTTTAGAGAGGAAACTGATTCAACTTAAAGAGACTAATCCCTATTTACCGAAGCCAAAAAGCAGATAAAACCTTGGACTAATTTCTATTTCTCACTATTTTCTAAGCTTCATGGTATTCATTCTGAGGAAGACATGTCAGAATTGAGAGCATTCTAATGATAGCTAGAATGACAGTTTGGTCTGTATAGTCGGAACTTAGGATCAAGTCACACGTTGCAGTATACTAGGTCTTTTATTTCGGAATTTTTTTTCCCAATTAACATCGCGATATAACTAGGGATGCGTTTGAAATACCAGATATGAGTTACTGGACATACTAATTGAATGTACCCCATTCGGTATCTTCGAACTCGAGAGTCTACAAGTTCAACTCCACAATGTTCACAAATGGAAGTTTTTTTCTTTTTCCGATCTCCAAAGGGGAAGCCTTTCTTTTCTTCTCCAGGCTTTTTTTCACAAGCACAAACTCCATTTTTCACGGGTCCAAAAATCCGTTCACAAAATAATCCGTTTCTTTTTGGTTTATTTGTTACTAAGTCGATAGTCCTTGGATTGAGTACTTGTCCAACCTTTTCTCCATTGGGTAAAGTTTTTTCACACCAAGCACGAATCTGTTCAGGCGAAACTAATGTAATTCTCAGTTTTTGATGTTTTTTCTTTGAGTCAATCATAAGCAATTTGATTGAAATTGAATTTATTTTCTATCTGAAAGTTTTTTTCTGATATAATAGTATGATTCAATTCTAAAGCTAAAGATCGTAATTCTCGAATAAGCACGCGAAAGGACTCCGTAGCAGTTTCAGCTTTAGGTACTGAATGCCCATCTAATATGGATCTAAGTATTTTAGTACGAGTTTTTAGATGGTCAGATTTGACAGTAAGCATCTCTTGTAAAATAGAAGCAACACCAAAACTTTCTAAAGCCCAAACTTCCATTTCTCCAAGTCGTTGACCTCCTCCTTTTGATTTTCCTTGTACAGGTTGTTGTGTTATCCTTGCATAACTTCCGGTGGAACGGGCGTGCATTTTATCATAAACTTGATGAATTAATTTCATCATATAAGCTTTTCCTACGGTTACAGGTTGTTCCAAAATTTCTCCTGTTTTTCCATCAAAAATCTTGGTTTTTCCAAGATGTTCCAGTTCGAAAACCCATGGATTCACTGTTTGTTCACTAGCTTTGTGAAGTTCATTAAAAACTAATTTTCTAGAAGCTTCTTGCTCATATCTTTCGTCAAAGGGTGGTATTCTATACTGTTTGTTCATTAAGGTTCCTGCTAAACCAAGTAAACATTCAAAAATTTGTCCTACATTCATCCGAGAAGGTACTCCCAAAGGGTTTAATATCATATCTACAGGTTTCCCGTTTTGTAAAAACGGCATTTCTTGCCTAGACAAAACTTTGGAAATAATTCCTTTATTACCGTGCCTTCCGGCGACTTTGTCGCCTACTTGTATTTTACGTTTTTGTAAAATATATACATGCACTTTTTCTGAATCATTCTCCCCAGGGTCAGTTTGATCATTTTTTTCAAAATCATCTTCTATATCATCATCTTCGTGATGGCTTTTTCTTAAATTATCTTGCCATAATGTTTGAAGTTTGATCCAATTTACATCAATAACTCGACCTTTGCCATTTGCTTTTAGACAAGTTTCTTTTGTCCGAGGAGTACAAAAAAGATCTTGTAATAATCTTAGTTCTGGAAAACGCAAGACTTCCTGGGAGGACCGAGGTTTTAATTTGCCCACTAAAACATCACCCGGTTGTATCCAAGAACCTACCCTAACAATACCATTTTCATCCAAATGACGAAGTGAGTAAGCTTCGATTTGAGGTATTTCTTTTGTTAAAATCTCACACTCTGCCATATAAATCATAGTTTCATACCTTGTAATATGAAAAGAAGTAAAAATTTCTTCATAGATAAGACGTTCATTGATAAGGATTGCGTCTTCAAAATTGTATCCTTGCCACGGCATATACGCTACTAATATATTTTTTCCTAAGCAGAGCTCCCCTCCTATTGTGGTCGAACCATCTGCCATAAATTGCCCTCTTTTCACATAGTTACCCTGATTTACTTGAGGTCTTTGATGAATCAAAATATTGCTATTAGAGCGTTGATATATCTCTAAAATTGTTTCTATTGTTTTTCTGTTCAGGGATGACACAATAGTCTTCGAATCAAAATATTCGATTCTTCCTTCTTGAATACTTGTTGCTAAAATTCTTGAATCGAGTGCTAGTTGGCCTTCTAGGCCAGTTCCAACAATGCATTTTTCTGGTTGAAGTAATGGGACAGCTTGACGCTGCATATTTGAACCCATTAAAGCGCGAGTCGCATCATTGTGTTCTAGAAAAGGAATCAGAGAAACTCCAATGGAAAAATATTGTAAAGGCAAAATACTTCTGAAATGGATTTGTTCCCATGCAACAGATAGAAAATCTTGGCGATATTGAGTTGGAGTATTTTTCTTTTCTGGAAGTTTATGATCTACCGCCAACAAATTTTCTAAAGCTATTCGGTAATTTTTATCTTCATTTGGCAATAGATAAGAAACCATATGGTCTTCATTGGATTTTTTCGTTACATTATAGAATGGACTTTTTAAAAAACCAAAATCATCAACGTTTACGGAATTTGCAAGTGAGGCGATAAGCCCGGCATTCTGCCCTTCAGGAGTATTAATTGGACAAAAACGTCCATAATAACTAGGATGAATATCTCGTGCGCGAAAACTAGCAGTTCGCTCCGTTAAACCTCCAGGGCCTAAAAAGCTAACTTTTCTTCCATGAAGTATTTCTGCTAACGGGTTCGTTTGCTCTAAAAATTGTGATAGGGGATGTAACCCAAAAAAATGTTTCAAAGTTCTTGTTAATTGGGTGGAAATAAATGGAAACTCTGGGAACATTATTTGTTTATTCTGGGTATTTTCAAGTATTTCTATTGTTTGCATATTTTTTTGAATTAAAACTTTCACACGATTTAGAGCTAATCCAACTTCTTTTTTTAAGAAATCTGACACGGAACAGAAATGTCGATTTTGAAGGTGATCGATATTATCGATCGTACCCAAACCATAACTTACTTTAATCAGATAATCTACAATAGCTAATACATCTTGCGGTAATAAAAAAATTTCGTTATCAGGTATATCGAGGTTTAACTTTTGATTTAGATTTCGTCTACCAATTCTTCCTAATTCACATCTTTTTGAAATAAAGTTAGTCAATTTCTTATATAGAAACTCTGAAAAAGCAAAATCACTACTATCGCATTTCATGGATTCGAGTTCTTCATAAAAGGTAAGAATGGGGCCCCCCTTTCGTGAAAGTTTTTGTTTCATTTTTTCGTTCCAAATTAATTCCCAACCTTCAAATCCTGTTAGATTATAAGTATTATAGAGAACCTCTTCAATTTTTAGACCCATAGTGAATAAGAAAACTAAAATAGAAACTTTTTTCTTTCTGCTTATACGAACCCATAGTTTTTTTTTGATATCAATTTCGAATTTCAACCTTTCTCCACAATCAGAGATTAGAGTGCCAGTATATATATTTCCAGCTTTTTTTTGTTCTAAACTATAGTAGATACCGGGACTTCTTATTATTTGATTAACTACGACCCTATAATTCCCATTTATTACAAATGTTCCATGATCATTCATCAAAGGAATATCTCCGAGATATATCATTCTTTTCCTTTTCATTTGTTTCCAATAAAGAAAAATTCCTGGTACATAAAATTTTGAAGAAAATGTAAAACGTTGATATACCGCATTCCTTTCTGTTGTTGGGGGTTCCATGATTTTATAATTTTTACCAAAAAAAAATTTGACTTCTTTTTCAGTATTAGAAATTTGTGGAAAATCAACTAGTTTTTCAAATATATCCTTTTCAATGAAACGGAAAAACCCTTTCATTTGTATTTGACTAAAATCGGGAATTGTAAACATAAACATTTTCTTTTTTTTTTAATTCTTTTATATAGAACTCATATAGAGAAAAACTGTTTTTTTTTTTATGGATTTGGCACTTAGAAAAAAGAGGTTTTATTTTGACTTGCATTGGTTTTTGTTTTAGACTATAGTAAACACACAAAATCAAGAATGAAACAAACATTATTTTACTAAAAATTGATGGGGTTTGGCGGCATAGCCAAGTGGTAAGGCAGAGGACTGCAAATCCCTGATCCCCCAGTTCAAATCTGGGTGTCGCCTACTTTTTTGTGGTCAAGAAACTTTTTTTCACTATTATTTAATTGAAATCTCCGATCTTTTCTACTTTGCACAATTGTTATTAATTTTCTTATCATTAGTAATAAAAAAGGAAATTTTTTATATGGATATAACCGGTATTGCTTGGGCTGCTTTAATGGTAGTGTTTACCTTTTCGCTTTCACTTGTAGTATGGGGAAGAAGTGGACTCTAAAAAAGAATCTAATGCTTTTTAATACGGGTATATTAGTAGTAGTATCAATCTTTTTTTTGATACGACTACTAATATTTATAAACGAATTTGTAATCAATCAATTGTTTTCGCTGATTGTTTTTACATAAATGATGACTAGAAAAGCAGTAGGAATCGAAATAAAAAGTGCAACAGCAATAAGTGCTAGAATATTGACTTCCATAATCTAATTTTTTAGAATTGTTTTGAATTGAACTTTTTTGAAATCTGTAATTGTTTGAGAATGGACTTAATGGATTAATCCAACTATTTCTTCTTTTTTAAAAAATTTGCTTGTCAGAATGACATATTATACCGTAAAGTAGTTCTATATGCCCATAAGATTTTTGAAGATATAATCGTTTTGAAGATATTATGAATTTAGAAGAAAGGGCCTAACGTTTCAAAAGTAAAAAAAAAATTGCTGCTACCTTGTCATGAAACAAGATATAGGCCGGATAAGGTCTAACATATTATTCTAACAAAAGAAAAATTTGTGAAATGGAAGGAAAAGGAATGCTTTTTATGTCCCGTTATTTAGGACCTCGGTTCAAAATCATACGCCGTCTTAAAACATTACCAGGACTTACGAGTAAAAGACCTAAATATAAAAAACGTGTTCACCGATCTTCTCGACCCTGGTGGAAAAAATCTCAATATCTCGTTTGTTTACAAGAAAAACAAAAAATTCGTTTTCATTATGGCTTAACAGAACGACAATTACGGCAATATGTTCATATTGCTAAAAATGCTCAGGGGTCAACAGGCCAGGTCTTACTTCAATTACTTGAAATGCGTTTAGATAATATTCTTTTTCGATTAGGTATAGCTCGTACTATTCCTGGAGCCAGGCAACTAGTTAATCATAGACATATTTTAGTCAATCATCATATAGTGGATATACCAAGTTATCGTTGTAAACCCCAAGATATTATAACTTTAAAAGGAAAAGATCCAGAAAGACTGAGAATTCGAATGAAAAAAAGTTGGGGTCAACTTTGGAAAAATAGAAATAGAGTACCACATTATTTGACCTTCAATTTGTCACAAAATAAAGGAATAGTTAATAAAATTATAGATACAAAAGATCTTCAATTAAAAATTAAAGAAATGCTAGTTATAGAATATTATTCTCGGCGGATTTAATCAAAAAAAAAAAAATGGGGTTTCGATCTTTTCCAAAAGAGAAAAAACGGGAAATGCGGAAAGAGAGGGATTTGAACCCTCGGTAGACATAAGTCTATATAGCATTTCCAATGCTACGTCTTGAACCACTCGACCATCTTTCCTCGGGTAATCTCCTCCCCATAAAAACTTATGGAATTGGAATTTCCTATTCTATTATTTTTGTAGTAAGCATTTCTATGTGATGAAACTCATTCCAAAAGGAACTGAAGCAAAAAAAAAAAACAATTTGATCACTATGCCCAGATCTCAAAAAAATGAGAATTTTATAGATAAAACGTTCACAATATTAGCAGATATTATATTAAAAATAATTCCAACGGTTTTAACAGAAAAACAAGCCTTTGCTTACTACAGAGATGGTGTGATTTGATTTTTTGGCCTTTTTTTTTTCTTTCGAATAAACGATGTAAGGCCAAAAAACTTATGTTTAGTGAAGGTGAGTCTTTGAAAAAGAGCAACTCCTTCTGTCCTGTATCCCGGATTAATGCGTCTTTGGATCTACATAGTAGAATATTAAGCAAAAGGATACGTATTGTATATACTATATAATATAAATAAATAAATGCATAAAGGAAAGACATTACATATAGGAATCGACCAATGAAAAGCTTCGTTAGATTTGATTTCACTTACTATTTTTTAGTAGCCCTTAATGAGGGTTAATTCGAATGGTTGAGACAATCCAAAACCATCTTGTTTGTATTTCGGATACCAAAAGAACCATCGAATTTTGTTGAAGTGATTAAACCCTGTTTAAAAGTGCAAAGCAGTAAGAACAAACAAAGAGTAGAAGGTGTTGAAAAGACTCTTTCTGAAAAGGATGGCTAGATTTTGATTCAAAACATACTAGTCCCTTCTAATTTTTAGATGTTGCTTATTCTTCTTTTTTTTTTTATTATGTAAAAGAAAGGAGGAGCCGTATGAGATGAGAATCTCAAGTACGGTTTTGAACCGGAGATTATTAAAAGTTGAATCAATAAGAACGACCGTAACGAATGTCAGCACAATCAGAAGGAGAATATGCAGAAGCTCTTCAAAATTATTATGAAGCAATGCGATTGGAAGTTGATCCTTATGACCGAAGTTATATATTATATAATATAGGACTTGTACATACTAGTAATGGGGAACATGCCAAGGCTTTGGAATATTATTTCCAGGCATTAGAACGAAATCCAACGTTACCACAAGCCTTTAATAATACAGCTTTGATCTGTCATTACGTGCGTCTATCTGTAGGATAGAATTAAGTTAGTTAAAAACAAACCAAAAGGCTTTCTACATATTGCCACTACTCTTAAATAACAACAGTTGGGCTGTATCAGCTGTAGCAAAAAAAAAAAACAAAAGGGTCCCCTACCCCGGGTAGGATGCTAAAAAAGCTTATATTTGTTTCTATGGAGAAAGTAATTGAAACTATAAGGGGAAAAAGCACCATAAAGATCAATTTTGAATTTTTGGAGTTGATACAATTAGATCTGCTCATAAAGGGATTTACTTATGTAATAAAGTTTATTCTTTTTCTTTCATAAGTATTGCGCAGTGGTGTAGTATTAGGTCCTAAAGACGGCAAGTAAGTACTTTTCTAAGAAAGTACTTTTTTCAAATTCTATACGGGGATAGGTACCCCTCCCTCTCTCACACAAAGACTTTTTTTTGGAATTCACAAGGTGGTAGGAGAACAGAGAAAACTAAAAATTTAGTAAAGTTTGAAACTCAGTTTAGTAACTTCTGGTCCTGCGATTAGTTTGAATAGATTTCCCCACTTTCGAGTGTTTTTTTTTTTTTTTCGTTAAAGGACTCAAGAGTTGATTGAGCCGTATGAGGAAGGAAACTCTCAAGTACGGTTCTAAGGAAAGGAAAATAATAACCTATTCTGACCGAGGAGAACAGGCTATTAACCAGGGAGATCCTGAAGCAGCAGAGGTTTGGTTTGATCAAGCTGCAGAATATTGGAAACAAGCTATACTATTAGCTCCAGCTAATTACATCGAAGCACAAAATTGGTTAAAAATTACAGGACGTTTTGATTGAATATTTTCAGAAAAGGAAAATCGATATTAAAGGAAAGTAAATGTATATGTTATCAATGGGATCTAGACTGTAAAGGGTAGGGGTTGGACCAATTATGTCCACCCCAGGCTTTGTAGAAATTATTTGATAGAATAGACTATATAATTCAAAAATTCAAAAGGCTTTTTTGAATCTGAATAGTCCATTAAGCGCCCCTTTCAATGTGTCATAATAAAAAACGAACACCCGCCCTAGTTCCATTTTCTTTTTCAAATCGTTCCAGTTCTAAATTCGAAAATAAACAAAGAATTGGTTTGAGATTTATCATTTACTAATTCCAGTTGGCGGGTCTCTTTTTTGTTTCATCCTAACAAAGGAGAACTCTATGATTATGCGTTCACCGGAATCAGAAGTTAAGATTATGGTGGAGAGAGATCCTATCAAAACTTCTTTTGAAAAATGGGCTAACCCCGGACATTTTTCAAGGACATTAGCAAAAGGGGATCCTGAAACTACTACTTGGATTTGGAACTTACATGCGGATGCTCATGATTTTGATAGTCATACCGAAGATTTAGAAGAAATTTCTCGCAAAATTTTTAGTGCTCATTTTGGTCAATTAGCGATCATCTTTATTTGGTTAAGTGGTATGTATTTCCATGGGGCTCGTTTTTCCAATTATGAAGCATGGCTCGCGGATCCCACTCATATAAAACCTAGTGCTCAAGTGGTTTGGCCTATAGTAGGTCAAGAAATATTGAATGGGGACGTAGGTGGAGGTTTTAGAGGAATACAGATAACATCTGGATTCTTCCAAATTTGGAGAGCATCTGGAATAACAAGTGAATTACAACTTTACTGTACTGCAATTGGTGGATTGATCTTTGCAGCATTAATGCTGTTTGCTGGTTGGTTTCATTATCACAAAGCTGCTCCAAAATTATCTTGGTTCCAAGTAGAATCTATGTTAAATCACCATTTAGCAGGGTTATTAGGACTTGGTTCGCTATCTTGGGCAGGGCACCAAGTACACGTATCTTTACCTATTAACCAACTTCTAGATGCTGGAGTGGACCCTAAAGAGATACCACTGCCTCATGAATTTATTTTAAACCGCGACCTTTTAGTTCAACTTTATCCTAGTTTTTCTAAAGGCTTGACTCCCTTTTTTACACTGAATTGGTCTGAATATTCCGAAATTTTAACGTTTCGGGGGGGTTTAAACCCAATAACAGGAGGATTGTGGTTGACTGATATTGTACACCATCATTTAGCTATTGCCGTTATTTTTCTGATAGCTGGCCATATGTATAAAACCAATTGGGGTATTGGGCATAGTATACAGGAAATTTTAGAAGCTCATAAGGGCCCATTTACAGGAGAGGGGCATAAAGGTCTTTATGAAATATTAACTACCTCATGGCATGCTCAATTAGCTCTTAACTTGGCTATATTAGGGTCTTTGACTATTGTTGTAGCTCATCATATGTATTCTATGCCCCCTTATCCTTATCTAGCCATTGACTATGGTACTCAACTTTCTTTATTCACACATCACATGTGGATTGGCGGGTTTATCATCATTGGTGCCGCAGCACATGCGGCGATTTTCCTAGTTAGAGATTATGATTCAACTACTTCTTATAATAATTTATTCGATAGAGTTCTTCGACATCGTGATGCAATTATATCGCATCTAAACTGGACATGTATATTCTTAGGCTTTCATAGTTTTGGTCTATATATTCATAATGATACTATGAGTGCATTAGGGCGTCCTCAAGATATGTTTTCGGATACTGCTATACAATTACAACCAATATTTGCTCAATGGTTACAAAATACTCACGTAACAGCACCTAGGTTTACAGCTCCTGCTGCAACAGCAAGTACAAGTTTCACTTGGGGAGGCAATGATTTGGTAACAGTAGGTACTAAAGTAGCTTTGTTACCGATTCCTTTGGGAACTGCAGACTTTTTAGTTCACCACATTCATGCTTTTACAATTCATGTAACTGTATTAATCTTACTCAAAGGTGTTTTATTTGCGCGCAGTTCCCGTTTGATACCCGATAAAGCGAATCTTGGTTTTAGATTTCCTTGTGATGGACCTGGAAGAGGAGGAACCTGTCAAGTATCTGCATGGGATCATGTTTTTTTAGGTTTATTCTGGATGTACAATGCAATTTCTGTTGTTATATTTCATTTTAGTTGGAAAATGCAATCGGACGTTTGGGGTAATATAAGCACTCAGGGAGTAGTAACTCATATCACGGGGGGAAACTTTGCACAAAGTTCCGTTACAATTAATGGGTGGCTTCGTGATTTTCTATGGGCACAAGCTTCTCAAGTAATTCAATCTTATGGTTCTGCGTTATCCGCATATGGCCTTTTCTTTTTGGGTGCTCATTTTGTTTGGGCTTTTAGTTTAATGTTTTTATTTAGCGGTCGGGGGTATTGGCAAGAACTTATAGAATCAATTGTATGGGCCCATAACAAATTGAAAGTTGCTCCTGCTATCCAGCCTAGAGCCTTAAGCATTGTACAAGGGCGTGCTGTAGGAGTGGCTCATTATCTCCTGGGAGGAATTGTCACAACATGGTCGTTCTTCCTAGCAAGAATTATTGCAGTAGAATAATAGCGGATGTAACCATTATGATATCAAGATTTCCGAAGTTCAGTCAAGGTTTGTCCCAAGACCCGACTACTCGTCGTATTTGGTTTGGTATTGCAACTGCACATGACTTTGAGAGTCATGATGATATTACGGAAGAACAATTGTATCAACAAATATTTGCTTCCCATTTTGGTCAATTAGCTATAATCTTTCTATGGACTTCTGGAAATTTGTTCCATGTAGCTTGGCAAGGTAATTTTGAGTTTTGGATAAATGACCCTTTACACGTAAGACCTATTGCTCATGCTATTTGGGATCCTCATTTCGGTCAACCGGCTATAGAAGCTTTTACTCGAGGAAGCGCTCCTGGGCCGGTCAATATTGCTTATTCCGGTCTTTATCAATGGTGGTATACAGTTGGATTACGTACTAATGAAGATCTTTATACTGGAGCTCTTTTTTTAATATTTCTTTCTACTGTTTTTTTAATAGCAGGTAGATTTCATTTACAATCGAAACGGAAACCAAGTATCTCATGGTTCAAAAATGCGGAATCACGTCTTAATCATCATTTGTCAGGGCTTTTTGGAGTAAGTTCTTTAGCTTGGACAGGACATTTAGTTCATGTAGCTATTCCAGAATCAAGGGGGATCCATGTGCGATGGGTTAATTTTTTAAGTGTTTTACCATATCCTCAAGGGTTAGGTCCTCTTTTCTCGGGTCAGTGGAATTTGTATTCTCAAAATCCGGATTCTAATAGTCATTTATTTGGCACTTCGCAAGGGGCCGGAACTGCTATTCTAACTCTTCTTGGTGGATTTCATCCGCAAACTCAAAGTTTATGGTTGACTGATATAGCTCATCATCATTTAGCTATTGCCTTAATCTTTTTTCTCGCTGGTCATATGTATAGAACCAATTTTGGGATTGGACATAGTATAAAAGATATTTTAGAAGCTCATATGCCTCCGGGAGGAAAGTTAGGTCGCGGGCATAAGAGTCTTTACAATACAATCAATAATTCTCTTCATTTTCAGTTAGGTCTTGCTTTAGCCTCTTTAGGGGTAATTACTTCTTTGGTAGCTCAACACATGTATTCTTTACCTGCTTATGCCTTTCTAGCACAAGACTTTACTACCCAAGCTGCGCTATATGCTCATCATCAATACATTGCTGGATTCATCATGACAGGGGCTTTTGCCCATGGGGCTATTTTTTTCATACGGGATTATAATCCGGAACAAAATCAGGATAATGTTTTGGCAAGGATGTTAGATCATAAAGAAGCAATAATTTCTCATCTAAGTTGGGTTAGTTTATTTCTTGGTTTTCATACGTTAGGGTTATATGTGCATAATGATGTTATGCTAGCTTTTGGTACTCCGGAAAAACAAATATTGATTGAACCTATTTTTGCTCAGTGGATACAATCTGCTCACGGTAAATCTTTATATGGATTTGACATACTCTTAGCTTCAACAAAGGGACCAGCATTTGCTGCTGGAAAAAGTATATGGTTGCCGGGTTGGTTAAACGCTATTAATGATAAAAATAATTCACTATTCTTACCAATTGGTCCCGGCGATTTTTTGGTTCACCATGCTATTGCTTTAGGTTTGCATACAACTACATTAATTTTAGTAAAAGGTGCTTTAGATGCACGAGGTTCTAAACTAATGCCCGATAAAAGAGATTTTGGTTATAGTTTTCCTTGTGATGGTCCAGGACGAGGTGGTACCTGTGATATTTCAGCGTGGGATGCTTTTTATTTAGCAGTTTTCTGGATGTTGAATACTATTGGATGGGTTACTTTCTATTGGCATTGGAAGCATCTAACTTTATGGCAGGGGAATGTAGCACAATTTAATGAATCTTCTACTTATTTAATGGGATGGTTAAGAGATTATCTTTGGTTAAATTCTTCCCAACTTATTAATGGATACAACCCTGTTGGTATGAACAGTTTATCTGTCTGGGCATGGATGTTCTTATTTGGGCATCTTGTTTGGGCTACTGGATTTATGTTTCTGATCTCTTGGCGTGGATATTGGCAGGAGCTTATTGAAACTCTTGCGTGGGCTCATGAAAAAACGCCTTTAGCAAACCTAGTTCGATGGAAAGATAAACCTGTAGCTCTTTCTATTGTCCAAGCACGATTAGTTGGATTGTCTCACTTTTCTGTAGGGTATATATTTACTTATGCAGCCTTTTTAATTGCTTCAACTTCAGGTAAATTTGGTTAATTAACGAAACAACTCCTAAACAAAAAAATTCAATTGAATAAAAATGAGTAATCACCCTTATCTTTAGAATCTGATCGATCTTTTATTTTTTTTTATAGTTAGAAACTATGGCAAAAAAAAGTCTTATTGAAAGAGAAAAAAAACGTCAACGGTTAGAACAGAAATATCGTGCAATTCGCGAGTCTTTAAAGAAAAAGGAAGCCTTTTTTTTCTCACAGGAAAAAATGATTTGTAAAATCCAATCTTTACCACGTAATAGTGCACCAACACGTCTTCATCGTCGTTGTTTTTTGACTGGAAGGCCGAGAGGGTTTTATCGAGACTTTGGATTTTGTGGACATGTATTTCGTAAAATGGCTCATGCTTGTTTATTACCTGGTATAATCAAATCAAGTTGGTAGGCATAGTATAAAAAAGCGTCGAAGATACTTCGACGCTTTTTTCTTTTCTAGGAGGTTTTTCTTTTATGGAAGGTAGACAATAGCGCGGAGTAGAGTAGCCTGGTAGCTCGCAAGGCTCATAACCTTGAGGTCACGGGTTCAAATCCCGTCTCCGCCAAGATGGTTATTTTGTGGGCGGATAGCGGGAATCGAACCCGCGTCTTCTCCTTGGCAAAGAGAAATTTTACCATTCAACCATATCCGCAAGGTATTAAGGAAACAAGACATATTATGTCTTATTAATATGTCTTATTCTTATTAATATGTTTTCTATATTGTTATTTTATATTACTATTATTTTATATTACTATTTTTCAATCCGTTCAATTATTTTTTGCTTTTTACTTATTAAGTTTGTGAGTTATATAAAAGAATTTAGGACGCCTACAGAAATAACTAATCCAATCCATAATGAGACAGCAGAAAATAGAATATTTTTATTACCTGACCAACCTTCTGGGAAAGCGAAAGCGATAGGTACGCCTATAAGTAATAGAAAGGAAATTGCGATTAATGCAAACATAGTCAGTTGAAAAGCAATAGTCATAATTTTGATAAAATCCAACATAAACTATACCATTTGATCCTTATTTGATCGAATTAGAATGAAATCTAATATGTAAAAATTGCACCCCTTTTTTTTTGAAATGAAATAAGATTTTTTTCTAGAGAAGACTTTAGGAGAGATGGCCGAGTGGTTTATGGCTCCGGTCTTGAAAACCGGCATAGGTTACAAACTATCGGGGGTTCGAATCCCTCTCTCTCCTTTTGTTTGGAATAAAAGAAATTAAATTCAAAATTACCAAAAGAAAAAGAATGGGATAACCATTCTTTTTCTTTTATGTTTGGGTTTAGTTTAGAGGGGTCATAAACAGGACAGGTTCTAAATCTCGGTCAATCCCCTTTTCAAAACCTGCTGCGGCTGCACGAGCTCTTCCCGCATGCCACAAATGACCTACAAAGAAAAAAAACCCTAGAACAAAATGCGAAGTAGCTAACCAGCTTCGGGGAGAAACAAAATTGACTGCATTTATTTCAGTAGCCACACCGCCTACTGAGTTTAAAGAACCTAAAGGAGCATGCGTCATATATTCGGCTGAACGCCGTTCTTGCCAAGGTTGTATATCTTTTTTTAATTTATTAAGGTCTAAACCATTAGGACCTCTAAGAGGTTCTAACCAAGGGGCCCGAAGATCCCAAAAACGCATAGTCTCCCCACCAAAAATAATTTCCCCAGTAGGGGAACGCATAAGATATTTACCCAATCCAGTTGGTCCTTGGGCAGATCCTACACTAGCTCCAAGACGTTGGTCTCTAACTAAGAAAGTAAAAGCTTGAGCTTGAGAAGCTTCTGGGCCAGTAGGCCCATAAAACTCGCTGGGATACGCTGTATTATTAAACCAAACGAAACAGCAAGCAATAAAACCAAACAAAGAAAGAGCCGCTAAGCTATATGATAGATAAGCTTCGCCAGACCAAACAAAAGCACGACGAGTCCATGCAAAAGGTTTAGTTAATATGTGCCAAATACCACCGAAGAAACAAATTGAACCCAACCAGAAATGTCCTCCAATTAAATCTTCCATATTGTTTACACTAACAATCCATCCTTCTCCTCCAAAAGGAGATTTCAGTAAATAACTAAAAATAGTATTGGGGTTAAGGGTCATATTTGTTATTTTTCTTACATCTCCACCACCCGGAGCCCAGGTATCATATATACCTCCAAAATAGAGAGCTTTTAGCACGAGAAGAAAAGAACCAGCACCGAGTAAGATGAGATGAATACCCAAAATGGTAGTCATTTTATTTCTATCCTTCCAAGCATAACCGAAAAAAGGAAAAGACTCTTCTAACGTTTCAGGACCTATAAGGGCGTGGTAAAGACCACCGAAGCCTAGAACGGCAGAAGAAATTATATGAAGTACTCCTGATACAAAAAAAGAAAAAGTGTCGACAACATCTCCACCAGGACCTACTCCCCACCCTAGAGTAGCGAGATGAGGAAGTAAAATTAACCCTTGTTCATACATAGGTTTTTCAGGTATAAAATGAGCCACCTCGAAAAGGTTCATAGCTCCGGCCCAGAACACAATTAGTCCAGCATGAGACACGTGAGCTCCAAGTAATTTACCAGATAAATTGATTAGTCTAGCATTACCGGCCCACCAAGCAAACCCTGTAGTTTCTTGATCACGACCAGCTAAAGTAAGAGTTCCATTAAAGAGCGTTTCCACGGGGTAAAACCTCCTCGGGGAATATAAGGTTTTCATGAGGCTGATCTTGAGCCGCCATCCAGGCTCGAATACCTTCATTCAGGAGGATATTTTTTGTATAGAAAGTCTCAAATTCAGGGTCTTCCGCTGCGCGGATTTCTTGGGAAACAAAGTCATAGGCACGTAAGTTTAGAGCTAAGCCTACAACTCCAATAGCACTCATCCATAAACCAGTTACAGGTACAAATAACATGAAAAAATGTAACCAACGTTTATTAGAAAAAGCAACTCCAAAAATCTGGGACCAAAAACGATTAGCCGTGACCATGGAATAAGTTTCTTCGGCTTGAGTCGGGTTAAATGCACGGAATGTGTTTGCCCCGTCTCCGTCTTCAAATAAAGTATTTTCTACAGTAGCACCGTGAATAGCACATAGCAGAGCAGCTCCTAAAACCCCGGCAACTCCCATCATGTGAAACGGGTTTAAGGTCCAATTATGAAAACCTTGGAAAAAAAGGATAAATCGGAAAATAGCAGCAACTCCAAAACTGGGAGCGAAAAACCAACCAGATTGACCTAAAGGATAGATTAAAAAAACTGAAACAAAAACAGCAATTGGAGCAGAAAATGCAATTGCATTATATGGTCGTAATTGTACAGATCTAGCAAGTTCAAATTGGCGTAACATGAAACCTATTAAACCGAAAGCACCATGCAGAGCTACGAAGGTCCATAGACCACCTAATTGACACCAACGCGTGAAATCCCCTTGTGCTTCAGGGCCCCATAATAGAAGAAGTGAATGTGCTAAACTATTCGCGGGAGTAGAAACTGCAGCTGTTAAAAAATTACAGCCTTCTAAATAGGAACTAGCTAGTCCGTGAGTATACCACGAAGTCACAAAGGTTGTACCAGTGAACCATCCACCCAAGGCGAAATAAGCACAAGGAAAAAGTAATAGACCAGACCAACCTATAAAAATGAACCGGTCTCTGCGTAGCCAATCATCCAGAGTATCCAAAAATGTTTTTTCCTCTTTGGAAAAGTTTCCAAGTGCTATAGTCATTATTATCCTCCTTTTTTAAACATTTTGTTCATTTTCTTTTTTTGATTTTTGATTGAATTTGAATATAAAGACAAAAGAATTAATGAGCAAAAATCGATAAAAATACTTATCTACTTTACCATTATAAGAAAAAATTAGAATTCAAAAGTAAAAATTAACAAGGGTTCTTAATTTTTAGGATATACTTATAATGAAGGCTAAAGTCCATTATCGGATTTGAACCGATGACTTACGCCTTACCATGGCTTTACTCTACCACTGAGTAAAAAGGGCTTCATTTTTTTGGCTGCAAGCAAGTAAATGACAAACAAAAGAACAAAAGAAAATTATAACCTATACAATATTTTTTGATTTATAAGGAATATCTCTTTGTTGTAGTGTAATTAAATAAAAATTTAATAAAATTAATCACTCAAAAATTTTGTTTATGAAATTAGCTTATTGGATGTATGCCGGTCCTGCTCATATTGGAACTTTACGAGTAGCTAATTCATTTAAAAATGTGCATGCTATTATGCATGCTCCTTTGGGAGATGATTATTTCAATGTAATGCGTTCTATGCTAGAGAGGGAAAGAAATTTTACTCCAGCGACAGCTAGTATTGTAGATCGTCGTGTTTTAGGACGTGGATCTCAAAAAAAAGTAGTAGATAATCTACTTCGGAAAGATAAAGAAGAAAATCCTGATTTGATTATATTGACACCTACGTGTACTTCAAGTATTTTACAAGAGGATTTACAAAATTTTGTAGATAGAGCATCTGTAATATCTGATTCAAATATTATTTTGGCGGATGTAGACCATTATCAAGTAAATGAAATTCAAGCAGCAGATAGGACTTTAGAGCAAGTTGTTCGCTTTTATTTATCGAAACAAAAAAAAGAAAAATTAGACCGATTTTTGACGGATGTGCCTTCTGTAAATATCATCGGTATTTTTACTTTGGGGTTTCATCATCAACATGACTGTCGTGAGTTAAAACGTTTATTTCAAGATCTCAATATACAGATAAATCAAGTAATCCCTGAAGGGGGGTCTGTCGAAGATTTGCAAAATTTACCAAAAGCTTGGTTAAATTTGGTGCCTTATCGTGAAATAGGGTTAATGACAGCTTTTTTTTTGAAAAAAGAATTTGGAATGCCTTATCTATCTATAACACCTATGGGTGTTATAGATAATGCCGAGTGTATCCGACGGATAGAAAAATCGGTGAATCCTTTTGCTTCAATTTTTGGGGAAAAGGGGGTAAATTATGAATCTTATATTGATAGACAAACTAGGTTTATTTCCCAAGCTGTTTGGTTTTCAAGATCTATTGATTGCCAAAATTTTACGGGGAAGCAAACTGTTGTTTTTGGTGATGCAACTCATGCCGCGTCTATTACCAAAATACTTGCTCGAGAAATGGGAATTCGCGTGAGTTGTACAGGTACATATTGTAAACATGATGCAGAGTGGTTTAAAGAGCAGGTACAAGATTTTAGTAATGAAATATTGATCACAGAGGATCATGCTAAAGTAGGGAAAAAAATTGCTTGTGTAGAACCTTCCGCAATATTCGGTACTCAAATGGAACGTCATATTGGTAAACGGTTTGATATCTCCTGCGGCGTTATTTCTGCACCAGTTCATATACAAAATTTTCCTTTGGGATATCGTCCTTTTATGGGGTACGAAGGTACAAATCAAATAGCTGATTTGGTCTATAATTCTTTTACGCTGGGTATGGAAGATCATCTTTTAGACATTTTTGGTGGTCATGATATGAAAGAAGTAATAACAAAATCTAACCCTATAGGTGGTTTAGACGTAATTTGGGATACTGAAAGTCAACTAGAACTACAAAAAATTCCTCGTTTTTTCAGGGACAAGGTAAAAAGAGAGACAGAAAAATTTGCTAAAATAAAGGGTGTAGTTAAGATTACAATTGAAGTCATGTACGCAACTAAGGAAACATTAACTGTAAGATAATTCGTTTTTTTTTGCTTAATTTGACAAATAATCTACTACGGGCCTATCATTATTGTATACCTTAAGGTATACAATAAGGTATACAATAATAAATATATTCTTTAGGGTTGCTAACTCAATGGTAGAGTACTCGGCTTTTAAGTGCGATTTAATCAAGTTTTTTACATTTTGAAATGAAGTAAAATTTTCGTCAATATTAATCAGTAATGATTATTTTAGTAAACTACGACTTATCCTAGAAAAAGGAAAAAAAAGCATGTCGCTTTTGGAAAAACTTCTTTTTTCAAAAAAGGTAAGATTTTCAATGAAATTGAAGTTCAATCACTTTGTAGTTAAAAAGTCTATGGAAAAGGGATAGCTTGAATAATGAACAAACCTAGAAGAACGAGTTTCTGCTCTTCCTAGCGAAGAGAAAATGATTCCTCTTATTAAAAAGAAGTTAAAAGCTTTTTAGCAATCGATATGGGAAGGTTTTTCTCTGAAAAGGTCAGAGAATTTCATATCATAGAATCCTAAAGACTTTAAGATCGGTGTGTAAAAAAAATTAGTGTGCTGGCCTGAATTTCATGAGTCAGGAGAACGCCTGGTTGCTAAGATAAAATATTTGCGTCTTTTTTGTGTATGACGATTGAGATTCTTTCTTTTGAAAGTACTATTCGGTTTATTCGGTTCAAGCTAGATTGTACTATGTGTTATTTTATTTCTAAAAAGAAAGGTTTAGGAGGTTTTTTCTTGAAAAAAAATGAAAACATACGTTGGCAACAACATTTTTTATATCCCCTCTTATTCCATAACGATTTCTATGTTATAGATCCGAATCTGTTATTCAACTCAAGCCCTTCTTTCGAAAAAATAGAAAAATTACCTAATAGTTTCCGTTTTTTGAATGTAAAACGTTCAATTAAGCTGTTACATCAACAAAACTATCTTGTGTATAATACAAGAAGTTCTTGTTTTAATTTCATTGGAAAAACTTTTTTTTTCTGTTTTGATATTTTTGTTTCCACGTGGTGGAAACACTTTTTTGGTTTCAAAGTAACTTTCAAAGAAATAAATCAACAGGTCAATTTTCAATCAGTCTTTTCTCTATTTCTTTTTTTGGAAGAAGTCTTTATGTTTTCTCTTTCTTTTTCTAATATAAGAATACCCTCTTCGATTCATTCAGAGCTGTTAATTAGACGTTTCAAATTTTCGATTCAAGATGTTTCTTTTTTACATTTTTTAAGTTTTATACTTTTTTCAAAGCAATTTAAGTTTGTGAATAATTCTATTATTTTTCCAAAAGGAAGTGTGATTTTCTGTTTCTTTTTAGGGAATATTCTTCTTTCTATTTTCGAAGATTTTTTCACTCTTCGATGGAAAAGTTGTTTTCATGAAAAATCATTGTCTTATGGTCTTTTTTCAGAACAAAAGCATTTTCAACAAAAATGGAATTTTTTAACCCGAAAACCGAAAAAAAAAGACACGATAAGATTGCTAAAGGATTTTTTTTTTCACTATATAAGATATGGGGAAAAATTGATTTTGCTGGGAACTACTATTCTAGTCAAAAAATGTGAATTTTTTTTCTTAAATTTTTGGCAAACTTATCTTTTTGTTTTATCGGAACCCTCTAGTTTTTTTTTGAAACAAATTTCCAGTCAAAATCTATTTTTTCTAGCTTATTACTTAGAATATCCAACAAACTCTTTTTTACTCCGACTAAATATCTTAGATTATTTTCTATCTACTGATTTTGTTAGCAGGGAATTAAATTCAAAACTTAGCGCTGTTTTTGTTATTCAATTTTTATCAAAAGAAGGATTATGTGATATAATGGGTAACCCGAAGAGTAAATTAGCATGGCTTAGTTTTACCGACAATTCTATTCTTGATAAATATGATCATTTTTGCAGAAATGTAGATTCTTTTTACAGTGGAGCAATAAATAAACGTTTTTTAGATCGTGTGAAGTATATACTTTTTCTCTCATGTATCAAAACTTTAGCCTGTAAGCATAAAAGTACGATACGTATAGTTCGAAAAGAATTAGGATTTGAACTACGTAAAATATTTGTGCGAAAACAAGTTGAATTCAAAAACAAAAAATTGCTATATTTCTGTTTTCATAAACAATTTAGAAAATTGCTATTTAAGATAGATTTAGTTACAGAACGACTTTGGTTTTTAGATATTTTGGAGGTAAATAATTTCACCAAGTTTTGGGTAAAACAGCAGAATGCTCTGGATTTTTTTTGTATTTTTGATCAAAATATTTGGTTTATGCTAGATCAATTTTTGTGATTTAATGAAATGCTTGTTTTGCCGGTAGATGTGAAATAGAAATAGAAAATACAGAGAGAAAGCCGTGTGCAATGAAAATTGCAAGCACGGTTTGGGAGGAGATTTTTGAATTTTCTTGAAATATTCAAAAAATTGAATGAAATGATCTACTTCATCCGACTAGTTCCGGGTTCGAATCCCGGGCAACCCATAAGGTATTCCCTTGGTTTTTTTATATTATATTTTTGATCATATTTTAGTTGACTTCAATATAGAAATTATTTTATACTGTTGAATAACAAGCCATGCTTGGGAGTCTCTGATTTTTATTTTAACTAAACTCCAAATTAATCAACCATGACTGCAATTTTAGAAAGACGCGAGAGTGCAAGTGCTTGGGGTCGTTTTTGTAACTGGATTACTAGTACTGAAAATCGTCTTTATATTGGATGGTTCGGTGTTTTAATGATTCCGACTTTATTGACTGCAACTTCAGTTTTTATTATTGCTTTTATTGCAGCTCCGCCTGTAGATATTGATGGTATTAGAGAACCTGTTGCTGGTTCTCTTCTTTATGGAAACAATATAATTTCTGGTGCTATTATTCCTACCTCTGCAGCTATTGGTTTGCATTTTTATCCTATCTGGGAAGCAGCTTCTGTGGACGAATGGTTGTACAACGGCGGTCCTTATGAGTTAATTGTTCTTCATTTTTTACTTGGCGTAGCTTGTTACATGGGCCGTGAATGGGAACTTAGCTTTCGTTTAGGTATGCGACCTTGGATTGCTGTTGCATATTCAGCTCCTGTTGCGGCTGCTACTGCAGTTTTCTTGATTTATCCTATAGGCCAAGGAAGTTTTTCGGATGGTATGCCCTTAGGCATTTCTGGTACTTTCAACTTTATGATTGTATTCCAGGCAGAGCATAATATTCTTATGCATCCTTTTCATATGTTAGGCGTAGCTGGCGTTTTTGGTGGTTCTTTATTTAGTGCTATGCATGGTTCTTTGGTAACTTCTAGTTTAATAAGGGAAACCACAGAGAATGAGTCTGCTAATGCAGGTTACAAATTTGGTCAGGAAGAAGAAACTTATAATATTGTCGCGGCTCACGGTTATTTTGGTCGATTGATTTTCCAATATGCTAGTTTTAATAATTCTCGTTCTTTACATTTCTTCTTAGCGGCTTGGCCCGTAGTAGGTATCTGGTTTACTGCTTTGGGTATTAGTACTATGGCGTTCAACTTGAATGGATTCAATTTCAATCAATCTGTAGTTGACAGTCAAGGTCGTGTTATTAATACTTGGGCTGATATAATTAATCGTGCTAATCTTGGTATGGAAGTTATGCATGAGCGCAATGCTCACAATTTTCCTCTTGATTTGGCATCAATGGAATTCAATTCTATAGATGGTTAA